TTATCCACCTATTGAAATAGATTCAACAGCGGCTAGATCCAGAGGAAAGTTGTGAGCATTACGTTCGTGCATAACTTCCATACCTAGGTTAGCACGATTAATGATATCAGCCCAAGTGTTAATTACACGGCCTTGACTGTCAACTACAGATTGGTTGAAATTGAATCCATTTAGGTTGAAAGCCATAGTGCTTATGCCTAGAGCGGTAAACCAGATACCTGCTACGGGCCAAGCAGCTAAGAAGAAATGTAAAGAACGGGAGTTGTTGAAACTAGCATATTGGAAGATCAATCGGCCGAAATAACCGTGAGCAGCCACAATATTGTAGGTTTCTTCCTCCTGACCAAATTTGTAACCTGCATTTGCGGACTGATTCTCAGTAGTTTCCCTGATCAAACTGGAAGTTACCAAAGAACCATGCATAGCACTGAATAGAGAGCCGCCGAATACGCCAGCTACACCCAACATGTGGAATGGATGCATAAGGATATTGTGCTCAGCCTGGAATACAATCATGAAATTGAAAGTACCAGAGATTCCTAGAGGCATACCGTCAGAGAAGCTTCCTTGACCAATAGGGTAGATCAAGAAAACGGCAGTAGCAGCTGCAACAGGAGCTGAGTATGCAACAGCAATCCAAGGACGCATACCTAGACGGAAGCTAAGCTCCCACTCACGACCCATATAGCAAGCTACACCAAGTAGGAAGTGTAGAACGATTAGCTCGTAAGGACCCCCGTTGTATAGCCATTCATCGACGGAAGCTGCTTCCCAGATGGGATAGAAGTGCAAACCGATAGCTGCAGAGGTAGGAATAATGGCACCGGAGATAATATTGTTTCCATAAAGAAGAGAACCAGAAACAGGTTCACGAATACCATCAATATCTACTGGAGGAGCTGCGATGAAAGCAATAATGAATACAGAGGTTGCGGTCAATAGGGTAGGGATCATCAAGACGCCGAACCATCCAATGTAAAGACGGTTTTCAGTGCTAGTGATCCAGTCGCAGAAGCGACTCCATAAATTTGCGCTTTCGCGTCTTTCTATAATTGCGGTCATGGTCAGAACTTCGTTTATAAAATCATCAGAGGCTCCCAAGCATAAGGCTTGTTATTTTACAGTATAATATGATCCATGTATCAATGTCAACCAATATCTGGGATGGAATTTAAATATCTATCCCAACGGGATAGATACTGAATCTATACTATATGGATAGAATATAGAGGTATTTTAGATAGACTCTATCTTTTTTAGATATATTCCACACTCTATAGATCTATCTGTGGTTAGATACTCCATCAAATTATTTATTCCTGGTTCCAGAAATGGAAGATCAATTGGAATGAGAACAGATAGGATCGAATAAGTATTTTTTTTTTTTTTTTTTTTTCGCTATAACGAAGTGCAACGCAATTCTGGAACCAAATTATTAATAAATTTATATGAGTGGAATATCAATTATTTATCACCTTTCTGGAGAACCCGTAGTGCGATAGTTCGTTCCCTGTGAATAGAAACAAATATTAAAAAAAAACTTGATTAGATCCAGAACCAGAATAAGTGCACAGAGGTACCTATCAGAAATTTGATCCGGGTTGCCCGGGACTCGAACCCGGAGCTCGTCGGATGGAGTGGATGATCTGCTCTTCAGTATCAGTAAGAGCGAGAAATCTCTCCCCAAACCGTGCTTGCAATTCTCATTGCACACGGCTTTCCCCATGTAATGTATCTATTTCCTATTAGTTCTCGGATAGAAAAATAAAAATGATTCTGAATCGAGGCAATTACTCAAAGAGCATTTCATTGGTCAAATAAGTTTTCTATTTTCAGATCCTGTATCTTTTGCCAGGAATTAGCTAGGGGATTTATCTGGGGAATATCTGAATGCCAAATTCGTTCTCTCTGCGAACGGGCCGCCGCTTTTGATGAAAAAGGCAGAGAATCAAATTCTCGTTCTTTTGAAAACGATTTTTTAAAGAGTTCTGGACCTAATTCCTTCCGAACTACACGTATCGTACTTTTATGTTTACAGGCTAAAGTTTTAGCACATGATAATAAAAGTATATACTTTATACGATATAAACCATCTCGATCAAAGGATCCACTGTAGTAATGAAAAAGATTTCTCCAAATTTGATCGAATCGATCGAGGATATCATCATCTGTTAGACTGGTCCAAGACAATTTACTAATTGGCCGCCCTGATATGTCACAGAATTTTTCTGTAGCCAATAATCCAATTATTGGTACAATCGGAACTATTGGATCCATTTCATTGGTAATAAGAACGGGGATGAATAACTCATCTAGCGTTTTGGTTCTGACCAAAAGAGGGTTCATCCGAACCCTCAAAAAATAACCTGGAGAAGAAGAACAATTCTTGGATAATTGATGAGAACAGACCCTATACGGTTCGGACCAAAGATGGAAATAAAATTGCCGAAAAATTAGAAGATAATATCTACATTTTTTAACTAGGAGATCAGCACCCTTTATAGCTATAATAGGTCTTTCGCCATATCTAACATAGTGAATTTTAGGATCCTTCAACGACCAGATACTTTTCAGTGAATTTCGACGAGAAAAAATGATAATATGTTTTATCTTTCGATGAAAATGAGTTCGCTGAGGGAAAGATCCATGAGACAACGATCGTGAATGAGAGGATCGTTTAAGACGGGAAAATAAAATGGATTCGCATTCACAGACATAATAATTCAACAGGAACAGGAAGAATCTCGTATTTACTCTTGGGACGACAATAATTGATCTTTGTAAATTCTCTGGACTATTTCTATAGTCATAGAGAACAGATCGTAATGGGTGCAAGGAGGGAGCATCTCGGATCCAGCGACGAAAGGTTCGAACCAAAATTTCCGGATGAATAGAATAGGGTATTCGTGCATCTAATATAGAATTTGAATGCGGGAATTTATCCTCTAAGAAGGGAAATATTGAATGGATCGACCGGAAACTCTTACATTCATTCATCCCTTCCACAGAAGATTTTGACCATATAGAGAACGGAACTTCCAGGACCAATGTAAGTGCTTCTAGTACCGATTCAGAATAGAAACTCTTCTTGCGATCAGCTAATGGATTTGGATCGCAATTCACGAATAAAACAATTGAATGATTTTGTTGACGTATTTGACCAATCAAACGTTTTACAGTTAGGAAACTTAATTGATCATTGGAACTTAAATGTTCCATCGGTCTGGAGGAACTTGATACATCCAAATAATGATCATGAGAAATTGCGTAAAGATCTTCCTGAAAAAAGAGTGGATATAAAAAGCATTGTTGCCAAAAGCTATCTTCCTTTCCGCATCTATGGAACTCATCCATTTTCAACCCTCAGCTATGGCCCTCGTTCATGAGAATAACCTCTTTATTTCTGAGAAAATACATGGTGCGATCTAGTCGGAACAAGATAGGAAAAAAGAGATATATCCGGATATCAATATTCTATCTTCTATAGATTTACTACCCAAGGATCTCATTCGTCATGAGGAAGAACGAAAATCTTTTATCCTGGCAACCAATCGCTCTCCTGACTCATGGAATTAATAAACCTGGTCAGTACACTATTTATCTTACACATCTGTACTCGAGTATTTAGGACTCATTGTTAGTGTATAAATCCCTGATCTACTCAGGGAAAACCTCCCGATATTGGGTACTAAACTGCTCTTAACTTCTGATCAGTAAAGGGAATTCCTCGCTCGCTTAATTGGAACGAGGAACAGAAGCTCGTTTCTCTGGGTCTACTTATGATTCAAGTCATATAGCTTTCTCCATTGACTCATTCGACTTAACCGCGAATTGATTCAATCCTATTCACAATTATCACATTTGATCCGAAAGGATGAGCATATTATACATCCATCTAGGTATATAATAGACATTTCCCACCCATTTGATTCCTTAAATCAGATCCGGTCCTGATCGAATACAATCAGGTATCCGAGAAATAATATCAGGTATCATAAAGATCATATGTTGGAACGACATGCTTTTTTTTCCGTTCATTATACTTCGAGGATCAGTCGTAGTCTTCCGAACTTTACCGATGGTATCGACGAGTTTTCTACTTCATTCAAATGTGTAAAAGATCTTAGTCGCACTTAAAAGCCGAGTACTCTACCATTGAGTTAGCAACCCATATTGCGAATAGATATTGAGGATATATACGATCGAAGTGGAATGCGAGGTTACTCAATATGAACCGGTAAATCCTACCAATCTAATTGACGAACGGGAGGGATCAAAAACCTACGTGAATGACCAAATAATTCACTCGTCAGTTCATATCGGAATATGTAGAGTTTCGATCCACCATTCCAAAATAAAGTAATCTAGGTTATGAATAAATGATCCATCGACAGAATTATCATGATTGGATAGAATCACTGATAAACGATGAACCTAAGATATCTATTTCTATTGTGAATGGACGAATTATATCGACACAATACACTATTGTCAATCCAGAATAAGAGATAAATTAATTGTTGGATTGGCGCTATATTGGGACGAGATGTTAGACGCATCGATAGAAAATCCTAGGCTTATTTGTAACAATAGAACGATTCAAATATTCGTCATCTTTGTATGGAATCACGTGGAAACGAGATTTACTTGGAGAGTATATAATAAAATAAGAATAATGTTGAGCCAAGGGCATTTGATCCGAATATGAAATGATGTCATAATCCATATCCACGAAACCCATTATGTAAACTACCGCATCGTTTCAGACGATGTTTTGAAGATTCCTCCCTGATCTCGAATCATGATCGAGATCAGTGATCTCGAATCATGATTCGAGACGTGATTATGAATAGTCATTAACTCAAATGATATGATAGGAATAGGTATCGAATCGGATCCACTCTTTTTGTATAGAATACACTCAATGTAATCAATTAATTGATATTTATTAGGTACTTAACTTAATGCTTCTTTAGCTGCGTGCATTACCTCGACAGTAACGTTCAAAATGCCCTTTCGTCGTGCAAATTTTTCTGTATTTCTTTTTACTTCGTCCCTTACAAAACGGGGGATTTTACCCAATTCTTGCCGACTTTCAGGATCCCAAATTGGACTAATATCCGTGGATAAGGATTTAGTCATTATTTCCTTCGTATCATGACCACAAAAAATATCTAGAAGATGATCCTCCATACCCAGAGCGAATGAGTTATAAACTAGATCAGCTATTTGATTAGTACCTTCGTAACCCAGGAAGGGTCGATATCCCAAGGAAAAATTTTGGATATGAGCTGGGGCGGAAATAACTCCACAGGGAATTTCAAGACGTTTACCAATATGACGTTCCATTTGAGTACCAAATATTGCAGAGGGTTCCACGCGAGAGATAATATCTCCTACTTCAGCATGATCATCTGTGATGATTATCTCATCACAAAAATCTTTAATTTGCTCTTTGAACCATTCTGCATCATGTTTACAATAAGTACCTGTACAACTCACACGAATTCCCATCTCTCTAGCAAGTATCTTAGTGATTGAAGCAGCATGAGTTGCATCACCAAAAACGACTGTTTCTTTCCCCGTAAAATTCTGACAATCGATAGATCTTGAGAACCAAGCAGCTTGGGAAACGAATCGAGTTTGTCCATCGATATAGGATTCGTAATCAACCCTTTTGCTCGATAAAATAGGAGCCGCCAAGGTCTCAAGAGATTTCTTTATCTGTCGGATGCACTCGGCCATATCTACAGCTCCCATAGGAGTTGTAGATACATAAGGCATTCCAAATTCCTTATTCAAATACATCGCTGTCATTAAGCCCACTTCACGATAAGGAATTAAATTGAACCGAGCTTTCGGTAAATTTTTCGGATCCTCTACAGATCCTCCTTCAGGAATTATTTGATTAATTCTGATGTCCAGATCTTTTAATAAACGTCTCAACTCACGACAATCATGTCGATTATGAAAACCCAGAGTAAGAATCCCAATTATATTTACAGAAGGTGCATCTGTTACGAATTGATCCAATGTATGGGATTTCTCCAAATAATATCGAACTACCTGTTCCAAAGTTCTATCCGCTGCCTGAATTTCATTCACTTGATAATGATCCACATCCGCAAAAATGACGTTGCAATCGGAGATTATGGATGCTCTATCCACAAAGTTTTTTAAATCCTCTTGCAAGATACTAGAGGTACATGTAGGTGTTAATATTATCAGATCGGGACCTTCCTCCTTATCTTTTCGAATAATATGATCCACAACTCTTTTTCGAGATCCACGTGCTAGTACGTGACGATCTACTATACTAGCAGTTGCAGGAGTAAAATTTCTTTCCCGTTCTAACATAGAACGCATTACATTAAAATAATCATCTCCTAGAGGAGCATGCATAATGGCATGGACATTTTTGAATGAACTAGCTACTCGTAGAGTTCCAATATGAGCAGGACCAGCATACATCCAATGGGCTAATTTCATAAATTGAACCTTATCTCAAATTGATCCGTATTCCCATCTTGCACCACAGATATATCCCTTTATCTCTTCCCTATTGTAATCACATTCCCTTCTGAACTTTAAGTATGGTTAAATTATGATAAAAAGGAAAACAAAGTTGGATCTTTTACGAAAGAAAAAAGGGAAGAGCGAAGGAAGGGAAAACAGGAACCAATGAAATAAGTCTGGGACGGAAGGATTCGAACCTCCGAATAACAGGATCAAAACCTGCTGCCTTACCGCTTGGCCACGCCCCATTCCCATCCTATTTCCCTATTCATATGCTAATGAATACTTATATCAAATTTTTTGTCAACCCATTAGTATCCAAGATTCATTAGATCAGATCTCAATTGGGGAAAAATTTTTGTGGATATTTCAACAAAATAGGTTATTGATGGAATTGGACATAATAGGAGAAACAGAAAAAGTGACAAGAATATCCATTCATTGATCATTTTCTATTAGATTGGGTAAAATGTTGTATGTATGAAAGAATCATCCCTTCCAACCCCAAGTCCGGTCAAACTTGCCGAAGAGCTTCGATCGATTCGATCAATCAAAGACTTTTCTGGCTTTACCCCCCCCCTAATTTTTATTGGAGAATAAAAATGCCAGTTATGTTCAATATTTTTCTAGATGATGCCTTTATTCATTCAAATAATCCCTTTTTTGGAAAATTACCTGAGGCTTATGCAATTTCTGATCCAATTGTCGATGTAATGCCAATTATTCCTGTTCTCTTTTTTCTCTTAGCCTTTGTTTGGCAAGCTGCTGTAAGTTTTCGATAAAAAGTATCCCCTTTTTTCTTTTTCAAGTTTTTGGGTCGCTGTCATTGATCCAATTTTTGTATAACTCTTTCCATTTTTTTGTGACAGAAGTTCTATCCTTGCTCCACCCGACGATACCAGATTCAGATACCTTATCTGCTCCCGGATAAAAACTTTTCCACTCACCTTCATCAATTCCTTCCGATCCCACCGCTCACTTCGGATCGGGCTATTGGGTCACGTATTGATACGATCACCAATGACTTATTTTCATAAATATTCAATAAATCTCTAGTTGATCCAAAAAAATAAGAGGGAAAAAAGACCATTTTGAAAACAAAGAGAAAAATTATATCCTTCTTTCAAATTGATTTTCACACGTGATTCGGAGAAATAATTTCGTGATTTGTAACAATAATACTATTGTTTGGTATTCAAGTATCCATATATGGTACAAAGATTGATGATCTATTCTGTTGTACTTATAATCAGGATTCCGGAGATTACGTAATGCTTACTCTTAAGCTGTTCGTTTACGCAGTAGTGGTATTTTTCATTTCTCTTTTTATCTTTGGATTTCTATCGAACGATCCAGGACGTAATCCCGGACGTAAAGAATAGTGAAAAAAGTCTCTAGGTTAATGGGTCTTTTCCGTTCCGTAGAAAGATTCGGGGTTATTCGTTTTCAGGATCAATAGTGGACGAACGGAGAGAGAGGGATTCGAACCCTCGGTACGGATGATCCGTACTACGGATTAGCAATCCGCCGCTTTGGTCCGCTCAGCCATCTCTCCAAGATGGAAGAGTTCATGTGTAACAAAATGAATGGTGGAGTAAAGGTGTATATCATAGTATGTACAGATTGTATCGGCAATATAATGAATATTGCGATTATTCAGTTGGATAAAGAACAATCCAGTCAATCGTATTGTTCATTTCGTTAAAAATAGTTCTGTATGACTGATTTTTTCTGCTTTTCTTGGCCTGGCCATCGGCCAGGCCAAGAAAAGCAGAAAAAATCAGTCATACAGTGCTTGACCTAATTTGATAGCTAGAAGAAGACCTGCTGTAAAAGCAAGAAAACAACCTATCAAAATTTTAAGCTCTTCCATATCTTCATTCCCTCCCCAATGAGTTTGATTAAATGCGTTACATGGATTAGTCCATTTATTTCTCTCCAATATCAAATTTTATTATCTAGATATTGAAGGGTTCTCTATCTATTTAGGGTTCTCTATCTATTTTATGTATTATTGTAAAGATATCAGTTGCTCAAGGCCATAGGTTCCTGATCGAAACTACACCAATGGGTAGGAGTCCGAAGAAGACAAAATAGAAGAAAAGTGATTGATCCCGACAACATTTTATTCATACATTAAGTCGATGGAGGGTGAAAGAAAACCAAATGGATCTAGAAGTTATTGCGCAGCTCACTGTTCTGACTCTGATGGTTGTATCGGGCCCTTTAGTTATTGTTTTATCAGCAATTCGCAAAGGTAATCTATAATTACAATGAGCCATCTCCGGAGATGGCTCATTGTAATGATGAAAACGAGGTAATGATTGATATAAACTTTCAATAGAGGTTGATTGATAACTCCTCATCTTCCTATTGGTTGGACAAAAGATCGATCCATATGTTACAATCAGATCGTGGCGGGTATAGTTTAGTGGTAAAAGTGTGATTCGTTACATTATCAACTCGAATAGTTGAAGGATCTTTTACATGGATCTTTGATCCATCTAAAGCTCTATTTACAGATAGGTTCAAAACCTTCCCTATGAATACCCAGGAATAGCATACCTTCTCGTAATCTGGGTCTGAAATGATGAAAGATAAACACATTTTTGGTTCCAAGATAGCGACACAGAATGTTTGAAAGGTTAGATAAATTACAGATCTATGGGGAAGATATTTTTTCATCGTGACTAAACCTTCAACTTATGGATGGAAGGACCCCAGGTTGAAGCCGAATAGCTATAGAACTATGACTTTGGTTTACTTGGGTTATCGGCATTTCGTTCGAGCTCGGTGGAATTTGTTCTCCTAGGGATCAGAATCAGTAGAAATAGGGAACGAAGTAACTAGAAAGATTTGTGATTATTTTAAACTTTTCAAATTTATCTTTCTATCAGGATCATCTAGAAAGTGAGTAAGTATTCTACGATTTTGGGCCCTTCACTAAAAAAAAGAGAATAAACTGACGTAGATGCCATGGGTACGATAATAAGGTTTTTTTTTAGAAAAAAAAAAGAGGAGAAAGAAAGGAATTGAAAATTCCTTTCAAAAAGATTTGATATAAATACTCCGCTTCTTCCCTCATACCGCTCTCTATCTCCCATGAAGGAGCCGAATGACATTAAATTCTCATGTTCGGTTCTGAATTAGAGACATCGAATAATAAATGTCGACTATAACCCCTAGCCTTCCAAGCTAACGATGCGGGTTCGATTCCCGCTACCCGCTAACAGATATCTACCTATTCTATATCTATCTAGATAGATATAGAATAGGTAGATATAAAGTGATTAAGTATATAACATAATTTCACGATTCACTCGAAATCAATTAATGTGAAATAGATTCCATTCTTTTCCTATCCTATAACCTCAGTGTGAATAAAAAGGTAGATCGGGACAATGTATGCCAAAGGGAATTCAAATAAAAAAAAGGGAAGAGAAAAAAAAGAGCGTCCATCGTCTAATGGATAGGACAGAGGTCTTCTAAACCTTCGGTATAGGTTCAAATCCTATTGGACGTAATACTCTTCAATTGTTATAAATTGTTGTGCAATGTATTGGATTGGAATGGAACAAATTCTTTAGTTCTTTTTACTGTTCTGAATAATTCCACCAAATGATCAAATATTCATTTTTTTTCTTGAAGTAAAAAAAGTTCAGTATGTTCCTTAAGAGCCTCTTCCAGAAGGGCTTTCGCTTCTTCTGTAAATGTACCAGTAGAACGTATAATTTCTCCGAACTGAGGTTTATTTTTTATCAAATAAAAACGTAACCCAAGGAGAAATTTTCTCACCTGTGCTATTTCGAATATATCCAGGTATCCGTTTGTTCCGGTATAAATAGTAGCTATTTGTTCTTCTACAGTCAAAGGAGCCGACTGAGATTGTTTGAGCAACTCACGTAATCGTTGACCCCTCGCCAATTGATCTTGAGTAGCTTTATCAAGATCGGAAGCAAATTGTGCAAAAGCTTCCAACTCTGCAAATTGAGCTAACTCTAATTTCAACTTTCCAGCTACCTTTTTCATAGCTTTTATCTGAGCCGCAGATCCTACTCTAGAGACGGAAATACCCACATTAATAGCAGGTCGGATCCCGGCATTGAATAGATCGGCCGATGAAAATATTTGTCCATCGGTAATGGAAATTGCATTAGTGGGAATATAAGCTGAAACATCTCCAGCTTGAGTCTCAACTATTGGTAGAGCAGTAACACTCCCCTCACCTAACTGGGAACTTAATTTAGCTGCTCTTTCCAAGAGACGGGAATGCAAATAGAAAACATCTCCCGGATAAGCTTCTCGGCCAGGTGGTCTTCTTAATAGAAGAGACATTTGTCGATAAGCTTGTGCCTGTTTGGAGAGATCATCATAAATGATTGATGTGTGTTGTTTTTTATACATGAAGTATTCAGCCAAAGTTGCTCCTGTATAAGGGGCGAGATATTGTAATGTAGCGGGAGAATCCGCAGTTTCCGCTACCACAATGGTATATGCCATTGCGCCACGTTCTCGGAATGTATTAACTACCTGAGCCACGGAAGAAGCTCTTTGACCAATTGCTACATAGACACAGATTACATTTTGACTCTTTTGATTAAGAATAGTATCTGTAGCTACTGCTGTCTTGCCGGTCTGTCTGTCCCCAATAATTAATTCTCGCTGACCACGCCCTATAGGAATCATAGAATCAATAGCAATAAGCCCCGTTTGAAGGGGTTCATATACGGAACGTCTTGATATAATACCTGGAGCGGGAGATTCAATCAGTCGAAATTCGGAAGCTGAAATTTTACCCTTACCATCAATGGGTTGGGCTAGAGCATTTACAACACGACCCAAATACGCATCACTTACTGGTATCTGAGCAATTTTTCCTGTTGCTCTCACGGAACTACCTTCTTGTATCATCAAGCCATCGCCCATTAATACAGCTCCAACATTATCCGATCCCAAATTTAGGGCAATGCCTACTGTACCATCTCCAAATTCCACTAATTCCCCTGCCATTACTTCATCAAGACCATGAATACGAGCAATGCCATCTCCTACTTGAAGTACGGTGCCAAGATTACCAACTCTTACTTCGTTGTTATATTGTTCGATCTGTTTCCGTATAATACTACTAATTTCGTCGAGTCTAATACTTCCCATTAGCACTTATTAATTATCTGTTCAGAAATAGGTCCTTAACCTTTTTAATTATCTATTGAGAAATAGGACCTATAACAACTAATCATTTGTGTTCATCATGGTTCTAAGCAGGCCAATATTGTGATCGATCGTACGTAAATGTAACTCAGTATTCAAACGACTATTCAAAGTTCCTATAGCTCTTCGTAAAGCTTGGCGAGAAACTTGTTGTCGGATCTGGTCAAATGCTCTTTGCTGTTCGGAGTAAATCGTCTCATTCTTGGGATCCTCTAATTGTTCCAAATTATCAGAAGCAGTATTGAGGAGATCCTCTTTCTCTCGTTCTATTTGGGAGTTTCCATTTACCTGGATTTCGTCCGCTATCATTTCCACGTTCCTTAAGCAAGCCCGAGCTTTCTCGAGCTGATCGATAGCTCCTTTACATAGTTCTTCCGAATTCCGAATAGTCTCCAATATTTTCTGTTTACGGTTATCTAATAGATTACTTAATGAAAGTAGATTATCTATTCACAAATTTCACGAATTCATAATCTCTTCCCAAACCGAACACGAATCTTTCGATTCATTCGGCTCTCCTGCTCAGTTCTTTTTTATTCCCCAGGAACGTATACGTTCCCTTCACACCAAGCTTGCCCTTTCCGTTCCGTTTACGGAAGATTAGAATCAATTTATAAAAGACCGAGATCTCCGAAGGGCTCTTCCAGCAAAAGGGATTTGCAATTATCAAGAAAGTTTTATGTTGTTTTTGTTTCCCCTTTTCTCTCCTCTTCTTCCCTCATGAAAATTGAATCGTTCCATTCAATCAATTAATTTGTGCCTCCTCCTTTTTGTTCTATCGAATAAATTCCCTTCTGTTTAGGTCGTCAGTTCAGCATTGGAACTAAAATTGGATGGGAGATTGGGACTATTTTTCAGTAAATAGATCAAATTATTCCATTGATATGAATGTTATATATCGGATCAATCTCCAACTATGCCTTTGAATCCATCTCATCTTGACACAGCGGTGGAAAGAATACCCAGTTAGTTGTGCTTAGACTTCAAACAGTTCAGCTTTAACCATTCTAGTGGTCCTCCCTCATTGGTTGTTATAAACTAAGAGTTCATTTCCCAATCAATTACGAAATGCTATAGTTCTTCGCTATTCCCCATTCGGAAGTAATTCGTTGAGATTATGCACTTTTCTATCTCCAAAGTGCAGCTGGTTGGGCCCAGCCATATTATTCGAATATACAACTCGCACACACTCCCTTTCCAAAATAGATCAGTACACTAAGCACCACACTTGAATTTATTATATTTGTTTCTAAAATATTGGTATTTGATCCGAAACCCCCAGCGGAAGGCCAATAACTCAAGGAAATGAAAGGATCAATTACATTTTTCATACGCTCTCCCCTCATAGATAAGGATATGTTCTACAGAATTTTGTTATTTTCTTATTTGATCCTATCTAGTTCTGGATAATAATATTTGGGATACTTAACTTAGTCCCAGGTCTTTTATAAGGATAAAAAGAATTTGCTTGCCCTATCCACTCCCTTCCCTGCCGCACGCGTCATGAATCTTTCCGACCGAAGTATAGTTATAGGAAGAATAATTCATTTGCTAATTATTCAGATCAGCCTCTCCTGCAGTTTAACAAGTAAATTATTGGAGAAATACTAATGTAATGACGAGGTGTAGGGATCTTTTTTTTCAGGATTAAACAAAGGGATTCGCAAATAGAAGCGCTAGGGCCACAACTAGTCCATAAATAGTTAAAGCTTCCATAAAAGCTAAACTTAGCAGTAAGGTACCTCGTATTTTACCTTCTGCTTCTGGTTGTCTCGCAATACCTTCTACAGCTTGGCCCGCAGCAGTGCCCTGGCCAACGCCAGGTCCAATGGAAGCAAGCCCTACAGATAATCCAGCAGCAATAACGGAAGCAGCAGAAATTAAGGGATCCATGGTAATCTCCTCTTACTAAGGTTGGGAAATAGTTGATAATACGACAGTTTCATCTATTGAGTGTTCACCAATGGTAAAATTATGGAACGATTTCTTCCGAACAACTAAGAACAAAAATATTTATTGATGATATCAAAGTGATAATATCAACGAATAGGGTATCCCTTATGCAAATATTTCATCATAAAAAGATTTATTCTTCATAATATTCAAAATAAAGATTCCATTTTATTGGGCATATGAATTCTTATAACGGAGAGAGAATAGACTGCGTAAGAGCCTATAAGTCATTATATATCACATCTATAGATGTGATATTAATCCATATAATCTATAAGGCTTATAATCAATATAAATGGATTAATATATGAAACGAACTATATACAAAGTAAACACGTTCGAAAAAATCCTCCCCTTAATGGGAACAAAAATTTAATCGTTCTACGCCGGTACATTCTTTACTCAAACAACTCCGATTAGTGAACCTGTTCGATCCTATTATCATATTTCTATACAAATGGACCAATCGGATCCACTCTATCTGGAGATCTAATGGACAGAAGTAGTTAACTGATCTTAAATCTTGTTACCAAGCTCTTTTTACTAAGAAATCTGATTTGCTTCTACCATACATATCAAGTCATGCGTTGGTACGATACTTAGAAAATATTCTGTCTGATTGGACAGTGATTTAATGATGACCCTCCATGGATTCACCTATATAAGCTGCAGCTAGAGTTGCAAAGATCAGAGCTTGAATACCGCTCGTAAATAATCCCAGGAACATTACAGGTATAGGAACTATTAAAGGTACCAGAGAAACAAGAACAGCAACTACCAATTCGTCAGCTAATATATTTCCAAAAAGTCGAAAACTAAGTGATAAAGGTTTTGTAAAATCTTCTAAGATGTTAATTGGTAAAAGTATTGGGGTTGGTTGAATATATTTACCAAAATAACCTAACCCCTTCTTTGTAAGACCTGCATAGAAATATGCTACTGACGTAAGTAAAGCTAGAGCAACCGTAGTATTAATATCATTTGTAGGTGCGGCTAACTCCCCCTGAGGTAATTTTAGAATTCCCCAAGGAAGAAGAGCACCTGACCAGTTAGAAACAAAGATAAATAGAAACATAGTTCCAATAAAGGGAACCCAGGGACCATATTCTTCCTCCCCAATCTGAGTTCTGGTCAAGTCCCGAAAAAATTCGAGAATATATTCAACAAAATTTTGACCACCGGTAGGAATGGTTTGTGGATCTCGAACAGCTATGGTAGCTGAACCTAATAAGACAGCAATTACAACCCAAGAAGTTAGAAGTACCTGTCCATGAACTTGAAACCCCCCTATTTGCCAATAAAAATGTTGACCCACCTCCACACCGGATATCTCATAGATATGATTCAGTGTGCTAATAGGAGATCGTACGATATCCATATCCATATTACCCCCTTGTAAAGATGAACTTAAAGAAGAAAATAAATTATTTTTGTCAAATGAGAGATTCCTCAATTATTTCACTCTCATCAGAATTTTTGATGTCACGAGATAATAAAAAGGGTATTCCATTAAGAATATTTTTCAATTTGGAGCAGCCAACCAAATCAATAAATGAAATTCCCTCTTACGAGATCTTGGATGGAATAGCAGCCAACTCAGTAAATCCTCAGGTCCTCCCCCCCCTTTTTTTTATTTTTTTTATTACTTTCTATTAGCCCTTCATATAGCTATAATGACCTTAATGCCCTTCCTTCGCAAATTGCTGACGTTAATCTGTTCAGGATCAATTGGATTGAAGCTATACCATCATCATTGGCTGGAATTGGGATATCCACGAGATCTGGATCACAATCTGTATCAACCAAGCAAATTGTCGGAATACCCAAAGTTCTACATTCCCCAAGAGCAATGGATTCTTCTCGTTGATTGGTAATTATAGCAATATCGGGTAAGCTTGTCATATATCTAATCCCACCTAGATATTTCTGCAATTGGTCTAATTGTCTCTTGAGCATAGCTGCTTCTTTTTTTGGAAGTTGATTGAATCGTCCCGTATCTTGTTCTTTTTTTAAATCCTTGAACTTCTGAAGTCTCGTCTCTGTAGTAGACCAATTAGTTAACATACCACCAAGCCATTTTCTATTTACATAATGACATCGAGCTTCTGTAGCAGCTGATGCTACTAAATCAGTTGCTTGATATTTCGTACCGACTATCAGGAATTGTTTTCCTCTACCTGCTATATCAAACAGCAAATCACAAGCTTCTGATAAAGAACGAGCAGTTTTAGCCAGATTTATAATATGAGTATCTTTACGCTCTGTAAAAATGTAAGGTGCCATCTTAGGGTTCCATTTCCTAGTTTTATGCCCTAAATGAACTCTTGCTTCCATCATCTCTTCCAAATCAATGTTCCAATATCTTCTGCTCATTCTCGTTCGCTTTCCTCCCCAAAATAGCGAAATAAAATGTATCGTAATATCTAATTATTCCAACGGAATCAATTACATCTCAAAGATTGCCTGTCTGTCTAGTACGTGATAGAAACGTTCTCACTCATAGAATATTTGATATTCTTCCTATTATAGAAGAGATATTCATGAACATAACAAGAAATCTATTTCTCAAGACTATTTCTCAAGACTATTTTAATTGCTGTTTTAATATATTGTGATATTTGTAAGAATTGTCTTGAAAGGAAAAAAAATCTACTTTGTCATGATGAAATAAAATGTCCTTCACTTTGTTGCTAAATAGATTCCTATTCCCTATTCTTGGATCTATTCCGTTTCGTTTCCCTGAACGGTGAATATGTTGCCCAGTACCGGCAGGTATCATCCCCCCGAGAATAACATTTTCCTTCAAGCCTTTCAACCAATCGATGCGACCTTGTAGAGCAGCTTTAGCTAAGACCCGAGCAGTTTCTTGGAAACTCGCTTCGGATATAAAACTTTGAGTATTCAGAGATGCCCTTGTTATTCCTAATAACATGGTTTGATAGTAGATTGCCTCTTCCAGAGCACGATCCATTCTCTGTGCTCGTGATAATACAATGAGTTCCCCCGGTGAAAAAACATTAGCCGTTCCATCTTCTGAAATTAAGACTTTCGATGTCATTTGGCGTACAATAACCTCTATATGCTTATCACCAATTCGTACCCCTTGGGATCGGTAAACTTTTTGAATCTGATTGACCAAATGAATCTGACTTTGTTCCATAGTTATCCTAGCGCTTATGAATAACCCCCAAAGACTTCCAAGAAATCTTGTCATATCTCCGGTCCAATTTTCAAAACTTTCTTTCAGATTCATCGATATTGAATTATTCAAACGGGCTTCTGACAATTGTTCAACTTTAGGAAGACCTTGAATTATATCACTGGATTTGAACCTTTCATATATCAATGTTATCAATGTATCTCCTTTGTCAAGAATTTTTCCATAATGACTATGGACAGTTGCTTTTCGAGTAGCCAAATAAGGTTTAGCTGATCTAATGACTAAAGATTCCTCATCAACTGCTATAATTTGACCAGATTCGGGGAGTGGTTCATCCTCGGATATCCATACACTTTCAGGAATCAATTGTCCAAGACTAACTACTGGAAATGTTTTTTCGCAGAATTCGGATTCGGATGAGGAAGAGCACCAATTTGGACCCAATAGATTGGAAATGATGTTCCTGCACGGATCGAAATGATAAATTATCATATTTTCGTCCATGAAATAATATTTAGGTACTTGGAAAGTATTGAAAGAATTGTGGAAAATGGAATGTTTCTTTGATAATACTTTTTTATAAGTTAGAAAATGGGAGGATGGAAAACGGTTGGTTATACTATGTAAATTACCCAAGAGACCTGAAAATTCAATGATTTTTCTCATAGGATCCTTTCTATTTGATTGATTTCCCGTATCATAACATTTAGAATCATTGAATAGAACGATTCGAAAATAGTCGGATGGTGATAGAACCATAAAAGATCCACTGTCTTCTTCCCCATTAGATAATGAACAAATAATTCCTTGATGCTTACTAATTAATTGACTCGCCCCATTGGAAGATAAAAGATTAGTGTGGTCCAAATTGTTATGGAACATCAAATTTGGACTTGTTTTATTGTCCCTTCTCCCCATGAAAAAAGGGGGGTATTTCATCAAGCTAATTTGAACCATATTGTTAACGATCTTATTTGTTCTTACTGAAATAAGAGAAACATAAGCCTCAGATTCTATAGAATCTATTTGTTCCCAATCAAATCCTATACAAGTTCGAACCAATGGAATACTTATATCACTCATTACTTGGATTCGTTCACCGTCTTCATACGAAATAGAATAGCTAATTTGAATCTGCAAGTTGTCCCCTTCCCTCGATAAATCTAGGGAAAACGGTGTTGTCATATTCGACCCATCAGGTATTCCATGTTCTACGTTAGAATATCCAAAAATGGAATTTCTCTGTAGAATACCACTTTTGGGTATTCTAAGAATCGCATCAGGACAAGGTATTATTTTTTTTTCCCATTCTTTATCACACTGCAATGAGACGATGAATCGATTCATTTGCTTTTTCCCCTTAATATTGTAATTATTAGGGTAAAAGACATAAATAGAGTCTCGATGCTTGTTGGATATGGTCCGATCAGTTTCAGTTTCTGAATAACTGAAGATTTGTTCTTCCTTCTCATAGCAATTTGAGTCACCTGATCTATGTTCCACTTGATCCACGTAAGAATCGGAAAGTGATTGATGTTTGGCAACAAAAGGTTGAACATATACTTGATCCTGATACTTATGAAATGGAAAGGGTACTACACGGGATCCGTATATACCTCCCGATAATATCCATAGATAACCCGTCCTGAGTATAGGATGAACATTACCCTGTACATATTCAGGTGCATGACACACATTGGTACTCCAGTGCATTTCTCCTTCTAAGTCAGAATATATATTTTTGCGAACTTTTTCCTTGAAGGAAGATGTTCTAGCACGAACCTCGGCAATAAGCTGTTCCGATTCCACATATTGATCATTCTGAACCAAAAGCAAACTTTGTGGTGGAATGGTTAAGTTCTGTACTTGATCCTGACCATCAATAGTAATGGATAAGTTATTATGACATAGATAAGCAGGATGTCCATTACGTGTACGTGTGGGATAAACCAAATTTTCATTGAATTCAATCTTTCCATTGAAAGGGGCTCGTATATGTTCTGCAATATCACCAGTAAATACCCCCCCGGTATGAAAAGTCCTTAGTGTTAGTTGAGTTCCTGGTTCTCCAATGGATTGGCCCGCAATAATACCTACTGCTTCTCCTAATTCAATCAAGTGACTGTGAGTAGTACTCCGACCATAACATAATTGACAAATCCGAGATATACTCTTGCAAGTAAAGGGGGTTCGTATATATATTGGTTGTGTTCGAAGGTTTATTAATTGATTGGCAAGTCCAACTCCAATATCCTGATTGCGCGTGGCAATGCATCTCCTATTTATATATACATCGTCTGCTAGCACACGGCCAATCAGTATTTGTGTTCGTACAACAATTTCATTTCTGTCCCTCTCTCGACCTCGAATGGGACTTACGAAAATACCTTGGATAGTGCCACAATCTGTTCTACGTACTACAATGTGTTGAACTACTTCAACGAGTCTACGTGTGAGGTATCCAGCATCTGCTGTTCGTACAGCAGTATCCACAACTCCTTTACGAGCCCCATAACAGGAAATAATATATTCCGTTAAAGAGAGCCCTTCGCGTAAATTCCGTCGAATGGGTAGATCGATGATTTGTCCTTGAGGATCTGACATTAATCCTCTCATACCTACTAATTGGTGAACCTGAGATGTACTTCCCCTAGCTCCTGAGAAGGACATCACATGTACTGGATTTAAGGGATCAGTCATGCTAAAATTCGGATTCATTTCTTTTCTCAAATATTCACTGGTAGCATACCATATCTCAATCGATTGACGTAATTTTTCCACTGCGTGTACATTCCCATAATGATTCTGTTTCTCCGAAACAGAACCTTGTTGCTCCGCATCTTGGACGAGCCATCCTTTGGAAGGCGCTGTTAAAAGATCATCAATTCCTAATGAAATAGCTGTATCAGTAGCTTGTTGAAAACCCGAAGTCTTGAGTTGATCCAAGATATGTGATGTATATGTCATTCCGAAGTGATCTATTAATCTGCTAATAAGCTTTTTAATGGCAGTTTTATCCATCACTTTATTATAAAAGGGCAAATTATCAAAGGGCAATCTAGTTCGTTCCTTCATAAGGAAAAATCTCCATATTTTCATGAGCAGGATTAAGCAATGGGTTCAAGCCGGTTATTCGAAGGCTTCCTCGATCTCTATATCTGCACTAATGAAAAAATCATAAGATCAATAACATTAGATCCTGAGAGCTGGTAGTGATTTATTTGGGTGTTCAGAACAGGCAAACCCTTGTATGGCTTCTTCCATTTCTCGATTGAAACGAGTACGACCAACAGTTGTTCGAATGTATATATTAAGGATTTCTCCCATTCTACCTTTTCTTATTCGATAATGTTCATGGATTTCGTGGAAAGTACCCAAAGATTCGTATTGAACTTCGATAGGGGCTTCTTGGTTTACTGAGGTAATGATACGTAAATCCACTTCCCCCCACCGGAGCCATAAGGGGCTGTATAAGTCAATTCGTTTCTGTCGGTAAGCTCTGAGCACATCATCATAACTATAAAAGGAAGGTTTCTTACAAGAAAAGCTTTTATTTTCCGAGTGATACGGATGGTACCTATTCCCATAAATACCTTGACTATTTTGGACCGTTGATATATAAAGTCCAAGAAGCATATCCTGAGTCGGTATAGAAATAGGATCCCCGATAGCTGGAGACAAAAGATTTGTCTCAGAAAACATGAGTAAACGAGCTTCTGCTCTAGCTTCCAGAGATAAAGGTACATGGACAGCCATCTGATCTCCGTCGAAGTCTGCATTAAATCCCCCACAAACCGATGGATGTAAACGAATGGCACGTCCTTCTACTAAAATAGGTTGAAACGCTTGTATTCCCAATTTGTGTAAGGTAGGTGCTCGATTCAACAATATGGGATGTCCTTGCATAACCTCTTGAAGTACTTCCCATACAATGGGTCCCTTATCTCGAATCATACTTTTAGCAGTTCTTAGGTTGGGAGCAATATGTCGTCCGATGAGACTACGAATTAAAAATGCTTGAAAAAGCTCTATTGCTATTTCTGAGGGTAATCCACATTGGTACAATGATAGAAAGGGACCCACCACAATAACGGAACGACCTGAATAATCAACTCGTTTGCCTAGTAAATTTTCACGAAATCTTCCCTCTTTGCCTTCGATCACATCTGAGAACGATTTATAAGGCCTATTATGACTGTCTCTCATTGGTTGTCTGCAGATACCATTATCGAGAAGTGCATCTACGGCTTCCTGGATCAATTTTGTTTGATAAATAACAAATGACTCAGATCCACTTCTTGCTAATAAATTTGTAAGAGTATTATTCCGATTGATAACTCTTCGATAAAGTTCATTTAGATCTGACGAGGTAATAAGTCCACCTTCACCTAATTGAACGATTGGCCTCGGTTCGGGAGGAAGAACTGGTAATAGGCATAAGACCATCCATTTTGGTTCTATATTTGTTCGGAGAAAATGTTTAGCCAATTTCATGCGTCCAACCAGAAAATCCTTTCTTCTTCTAATTTTTTCATCCTCCCATCTATCCACAGTAGATTCTTGGTTCTCTTCCAATCTATTCCATTTCAATTCCACCAAGTTCTTCCATTCCATATGTGAACGATCTATAATCATTTGCAGATCCAGACCCATTAGTTGTTTCCCGATAGCATCTCCCCCAGTAGCTATTTCTCTCTCTTTAAATGTTCCAGAACCCCGAGGAAAGAGGTAATAAGGACGAGCAGAGAGGTAATGAGGAATAATCTCTCTCCAGGATTGAATCTCATAATCGAATGTACCCCGTGATCTCAATAAAGTTGGTTTGTTAGCTATGGGCCTAGCAAGAAAAAGATTTGGATAGGTTATTCTAAGATTTCCCCCCCTTCAGGATCGGACGTGAAAGTTTCCTCTCATCCGGCTCAAGTAACTAAAAAAAAAGATGCAAAAACTCTTTTTCGCTCTGAAGAGAGATCGCTACTCTCTGCTCAAGTTCCAAGTGAAATTGAGTATTCCTTTATGTTATGATTCTACAACATAGATATGGAATTATTGAGCAGTCTCCTCCCTTTCGAACAATCCTTTTCTTCTTGAAAGACCTTCAATTAGGGATTTACTTGTCTTTATCTCGTTCCATTTGATCCTTTAGGTTCCTGCTTGCTTTGCTTTACTTCGATGGTTACAATACTATTGATCGAAGCATATGTGCGATGAATAGACTCCTATAGCCATATCTTCGGTCCGGAATACCTCTATTCAGGGCTAACCCAAATAAAAGAGAATGAAATTCAAATTCCATTATCTGAAAGAAGTGTTTTCACGAAGTTCAATTAGCAATTTGATAAATAATATCTAAACCCTGGACTAATTCCTCTTTCTCAGCATCTTGAAAAGATGCTTATAATTCTGAGCTTCATGCTACTCCTCTGGAGGGTCATGTCAGAGCTAAAGGCATCCCAATGAGATTTAATAGGATGACAGTTCCTGATTACGGATCTGTATGATCGGAACTTGTGATCAAGTCACACATCGCAGTATACTGGACCTTCTAATTCTTTCCGAGTTTTAGCTAATAGATTCGCAATATAACTGGGAAGGCGTTTCAAATACCATACGTGAACCACCGGACATGCCAGTTTAATGTATCCCATTTGATATCTTCGAATTCGAGAATCAACGAATTCAACTCCACATTGTGTGCAAAATTTTGCATCTATCTTCTCATTTCCAATCCCTGGAGAATTTCCACAAGAACAAACTCTACTTTTGATAGGTCCAAAGATTCTTTCACAAAACGATCCATCTCTTTCTGGTTTATTAGTTTCATAATGTAGAGTATGAGGTTTAGTCACCTGTCCAACTATCTCACCATTAGGTAAAATTTTTTCGGACCAAGCACAAATCTGTTCGGGAGAAGCTAATCCAATTCGAAGTTGTTGATGTTTATTCTGGTCAATCATAAAAGATCTCAATTTATTGTGATCAAACTTCCTCTCTATCTATCTGAAAGTTTTTCTCAGATATAATAGCATGATTCAATTCTAGAGCTAAAGATCGTAATTCTCGAATGAGCAATCGGAAAGATTCTGGAGCAGTGTCAGGTTTAGGTATTGGCCCTCCAGTGATAATGGCACCAAGTACTTCATTACGAGTTCTAATATGGTCAGATTTGAGAGTAAGCATCTCTTGTAAAATATAAGCAACACCAAAACCTTCTAGAGCCCAAACTTCCATTTCTCCTATTCGTTGCCCCCCTCGTTTGGATTTTCCTCTAAGAGGTTGTTGTGTAACCCGTGCATAAGGTCCACTCGAACGTGCATGTATTTTCTCATCAACTTGATGACTCAATTTCGACATATAAGCTTTTCCTATTGTAACAGGTTGTTCAAAAACATCTCCTGTTCTTCCATCAATTAATCTATGTTTTCCAGGATGATCTGGTTCGAATACCCATGGATTAGCTGTTTGCTCACTAGCTTTGTAAAGTTCAGGAAACACTAGTTTTCTCGAAGCTTCTCGCTCGTATTTTTCGTCAAAAGGTGTTATTCTATAATGTTTGTTCATCGGGTTTCCTGCTAAACCGGGCAAACATTCAAAGATCTGTCCTACATTCATTCGTGAAGGTACCCCTAATGGATTCAATACCATATCAACTGGTATTCCATTTTGCAAATAGGGCATATCTTGTCTGGGCAAAACTATTGAAATAATACCTTTATTACCATGCCTTCCAGCTACTTTATCACCCACTTGTATCTTACGTTTTTGTGATATATATACGTGTACTGTTTCCGCATTATCACCGGAATCATCTACTCTATTGATCCATCTCACGTCGATAACTCGACCCCTTCCACCTATAGGTGCTCTGAGACAATTTTCTCTCGCAGTGGATACCTCAATACCAAATATGGTTTGTAATAATCTTCCTTCTGGGGTACATAATGATTCTTCTATTGTTTGAGGCGTTAATTTACCTACCAAAACATCACCTGTTTCTATCCAAGATCCTAGCATTACAAGACCATTTTCGTCCAAATGACGAAGTGAATGAGCATCTAAATGAGGTATTTCTCTAGTGATTCTTTCAGGACCCTGGCTCGTCATACAGATTTCAATCCTGTATCTTACGATATGGAAAGAGGTATAAATATCTTCATATACCAGACGTTCACTAATGAGTATTGCGTCTTCGAAATTGTATCCTTCCCATGGCATATAAGCTACTAAAACGTTTTTTCCCAAAGATAGTTCTCCGCCTACCGTAGTCGCACCATCCGCCAGAATTTGTCCCTTCTTTACACATTCCCCTTGATGAATTTTAGGTTTTTGATGCGTACAAGTATTGGTATTAGAACGTTGATATATAACCGATTCTGTTCGTACAGTGTCTCCATTAACCGATGAAGTTATATTTACAGCATCGATATACTCGATCCTTCCCTCTTGTGTAGCTATAGCTACACTTCCTGAATCTAGAGCTGCTTGACCTTCCAACCCAGTTCCGGCAATGCACTTCTCGGGTCGAAAAAGTGGAACTGCTTGACGCTGCATATTAGAACCCATTAGAGCGCGATTCGCATCATTATGTTCGAGAAAAGGAATAAGGGAAACTCCAACGGAAAAATATTGGAAAGGAAAAATACTTCTGAAATGGATTTGTTCCCATGCAATAACTATAAATTCTTGTCGGTATCGAGCTGGAGTAATTTGTTCCTCTTGAATTCCTTGATTTAACGCCAAAGAATTTCCCGTAGCTATCCGATAGTATTCATCCTCATCTTCTCCCGGTAGTAGATAAACCATATGTTCTTCTCTCGATCTCTCGGAGATCTTATAGAATGGACTTTGTAAAGAACCACAATCACCAATCTTTGCATGAATAGATAATGATGCAACAAGTCCAGCATTCATTCCTTCGGACGTATCGATTGGACAAATACGCCCATAATAACTGGGATGAATATCCCGTGTCCGAAAACTAGCAGTTCGCCCTGTTAAGCCCCCAGGACCTAAATGGCTCAATTTTCGCCCATGAGCTATTTCCGTCAATGGATTAGTTTGATCCAAAAATTGGGATAAGGGGTGTGAACCAAAAAAATCTTGAAAAGTGTTTTTTAATAGAGTTGAAGTGACCAAGTTCTGAGGAGTTGATCTGCGCTTGGTTGCTCTGTGTATAGTTCTTTTAACTGCATCTTCTAAACGACCTAGAGCTAATCTAAATTGATTCTGTAATAAATCTGCTACAGAACGAATCCGTCGATTTCTGAGGTGATCTATATCATCGAGTGTACCCATTCCAAATTTAACCCCGATAAGGTAATCCACAGCAGCCAATACATCTTGTGGTAATGAAAAAATCTCGTTCTCGGGTATATCAAGGTTCAGTTTTTGGTTCAGATTTCGTCGACCAATCTTTCCCAATTCACATCTTTTTCGGAAAAATTTTTCTTGCAATTCTTTACATAGAGACTCGGAAAATACCAAATCGCCACTTATACAGTAGAGTTTTTTATAAAACTCCAGAATGGCTTTTTCCCTCGACCATAGATATTCCTCCCGCTCCCACCTCTCCTTCTTCTTCAATAAAAATAAAAATCTTTCGGGATAGCGAGTATTGTCCAGAATCTCTTCGAGATTTAAACCCATAGCTGATAATAGAACTGGAATAGATATTTTTTGTTTTCTGCTTACACGAGCCCATATCCTTTCTCCCACATCGATCTCTAATTTCGATCTTCTTCCCCAATCTGAAATCAGAGTGCCAGTATATATATAATTAATTCTATTATGGTCTAATTCCGAACGGTAATAAATACCAGGACTTATTAATATTTGATTAACTACGACTCTGTAAATCCCATTTACTACAAATGTTCCATGGGAATTCATTAAAGGAATATTTCCGAGAAATACAGTTTGTTTCTGTATCTTCCTACTATTCCTCCGAATCGATCTTGCTGGTACATATAATTCAGAGTAATATGTAAGGGACTGATATACAGCATCTCTCTCTTTGATGAAAGGTTCTGCTAATTCATATTCATTACCAAAAAGCCTGAATTCAATTTCTTTATCTATATCCTCAATTTTTGGAAAATTATGAAGTTCTTCCATCAAGCCCTGATCGATAAAACGACAAAATCCTTCAAATTGTATCTTACCAAATTCAGGGATTGTAAACGCTCCCTCATTTTCATCTAATCGCATTGGAAGTTTCCCATCTGTAGAAAAATCTATTAAATTATTCCCGATTGATCTATATGGATCAATCCGACAAAAAAGATTCGGATGTATATTCAGTCTTCACTATATCCCATGAAATTCTACCCGTATCCAGATATACTTCCAATAAAAAAAAAAAGGATAAGGAAGAGGTACTTTGATACTTTCTTCCAACCACGTGAAATGGAGCTATGAACGAATGAATCAAACCATTCTTAAATGTTAATCTCACTTAGAAAATTTCCTAATGAAAATAGTCAGATCGAAAGAAAGACGGAGAACAAATTAGATCCATTTCCTTTATGGTTGACTTTAGCATACATCTCATACTATACTTAAAGGACGGACGAATGACTTGAAAGGACAAAAGATTCGATCTGTCCATGGGATTCCCATATCTCGGCGACATAGCCAAGCGGTAAGGCAGAGGACTGCAAATCCTCCATCCCCAGTTCGAATCCGGGTGTCGCCTTGTTGAGGTAAGTAAATGGAAGGAAAAGTCTGTATTTCCATTACAGAACCTCTGGAGACATATTGGTACATATTACCAATATAGATAGTGAGTTACGTACATTTGATCCCGATTCCGTCGTGAATGTACGACCCTCGAGTTAGTTATAGTAACTTGTTGGTCAATGAACAAATGGATTTATTGATCTCTCATATCAGCTCGAACGTCAGTAACGTTCAGAATGCAAAGGTGGTCATTTCAACTTCAACTTTGCACTATGGTTAATAGTTCCCTTATCATCTCGATGATGAAATCATTATTTTTTAGAGAACATGATCCGTATGGATATAGTCGGTATAACTTGGGCTGCTTTAATGGTAGTTTTTACATTTTCCCTTTCACTCGTAGTATGGGGGAGAAGTGGGCTATAATGGTAATGCTTAAGAATCAATTATTGCGTTCCTTCCATATCATGCATGGTAATATATTCTGTTCCATAAGGATCCAGTAATATTGAATCTTCGTTCCAAATTGAAACACTCTACATGGAATTATTTCCTCTTTATCCCCGTAAGGGATGTACGTAATCCCTTATCATTATCATTTTCCTATGAAAAATCTTATTTTCTTCAACAGGTTTGAATTCATTAGTTCTTTTCTAGAATGAGTCGATAATATCATTTCTTCCACTGAAGAACGATCTCTCTTCTCTTTCTTAGTAGGAATAGAAAGAGTCCCTGTTTTATCGGATGGTTCCGAATTGAATTGATCGGATCTGATATGAATTCCGTTCTCGGAAAAATATGGGACATAAGTCTAAGTCATAGATTCCTTTGCTTTTTCATATACCATTTCAAGTGCTATATCTAACATGTGCTAGATATAGATGTTCGTACCGAAAAAAAGATGTTCAACTTTGATCCTAAAGAATCCGCAAGTACGTTCAGAATTAAGTCTGTCTGCATTGGGTCTATTTTTCCAGGAGCAGGAAGAAGGTGATGTGATCAGCTCCGCTATTTTATGGTACGAGGTCCTTCATCCTACATTTACCATATATGGATAAGTACCATTAAGATATATTTATCCATATATGGGTGTAAAAGAAGAAGTAGTACAAAAGAAAAGGTTAGATATTCTTTTCCTCCGTACTACTTCTTCTTTTCTTTTCAAAAAAAATTAAAAGCAATCCCTACCCTGTATTGTTGTAATACAATAGATCCACCCTATATTGTTGTAATCTAAAAGATCTCATAACCTATTTTATACTTATGATCTGGATCATAAAGATCTATCTAGTGATCAGCAATCAATTGATTTTCATCAAAATCAATTGCTTCCACTGCTTGCACTGGCCGTTTTGACGTAAGGGATAAGTAGAAAAGCAGTAGGAACTGCAAGGAACAGTAGAACAGCAATAAATGCAAGGGTATTTACTTCCATGATCTCCTTATTTTAACTTTGTTCAAAAATAGCTCGAGATTTGATCTCATTTTGATCTCATTTTGATCTCATAGAGATGAATGAATCTTTCTTTCAAGATCCATGAAATAGATGTATGTCATTGATAGAATTGGTTCGAGTAACGGAATCTAACTAATGGATTGAATGAATTCTTCGATGGAAATAGTATAACCTAATACGATCACTTTTGATAAGACTAGTAGTAAAAACTTACGTGCATCAGAAAACGTTCCGATCAACACATGTCTGGTATAATTTCGAAAGAATAGGATTCGTACGAATAAGAACCTTATGCTCCTCCAGAAGACGTTCGTCAGACATGAGAGATATTTTGCTTGGATCTCCACGATTTAGATGGAATTGTGAATCTATCCCGCTTCGGTGATGATATAGAAAGAAGTATCCCATATCGAATTTATCCAGAGGCCCACCCCATGACCCTGGAATGATAAGGACTAGTCCGTCCAGATCCTGACATGATCATTCACAGTTCACTTACTATTGGATCGGGACTGACGGGACTCGAACCCGCAACTTCCGTCTTGACAGGGCGGTACTCTAACCAATTGAGCTACAATCCCAATACAGTACAGTTCACCTACTATTAGATAATATTTATTTCATGATAGGTGCTAGATAGGTCATATAGATTATGCGAGTGCTAGGTCGATTAAATATCTTATCCTTCTCTTTCATTTTTGAAATGTATCGATTCATACGGAATTGGGCATCTACGATATGAATAGATATCGATGTCGGGGTTCAATAACCAATTATCTTTTCATTCATGATTAGCATGAATATAACCATACCGATAGATTGGTATTGATGATATTGGTTGGGTCGAGCTGGATTTGAACCAGCGTAGGCATATTGCCAACGGATTTACAGTCCGTCCTCATTAACCACTCGGGCATCGACCCAGGAACAAGACAGTAATTTAAAATTATTTAGGATACCTAACGAATGGATCATGGTACCCCCAGGGGAAGTTGAATCCCCGTTGCCTCCTTGAAAGAGAGATGTCCTGATCCACTAGACGATAGGGGCCACCAATCTATTCTTTATAATATGAAAGTGATCGGGAAGTTGTCAATAATATTACAAGAATTCTTGGTTTCCTCAAGGTTTTTTTCAATAAACTTGCCTATCGATAAAATGGAGTCCCTTCAGAAATTAAATATTGCAACTAAAACAACTCTAAAGCAATTTACGGAATCTATATTTGTGATCCATCGGCCCAGTTCCGATAAAAAAGACTTTATGGACTCAAATTATACAAAATGTTTCATACTTGATAATTTTGATAATTTAAATAGTGAATGGGGCTTATCGTTCTCTGATCGAAGTTATCCGGAAAAGACTCAAAAAAATATAAATGGGTTGGTTGGACAAAAGATCGATCCGTATGTTACAATCGGATCGTGGCGGGTATAGTTTAGCGGTAAAAGTGTGATTCGTTACATTATCAACTCGAATAATGGAAGGATCTTTTACATGGATCTTTGATCCATCTAAAGCTCTATTTCCAGATAGGTTCAAAACCTCCCCTATACCATCCATCCAGAGTTCATATGTTACACAACTTCATATACTTTACGTTCCCATATTAGAGTATAGTGCTTCACTTCTTTCCATTAAAACAAATGCCCGTTGGTGTTCCAAAAGTGCCTTTCCGAGCCCCTGGAGATGAAGATGCAACTTGGGTCGACTTATACAACCGACTTTATCGAGAGAGATTACTTTTTTTGGCTCAGGATATCAATCACGAGATTGCAAATCAACTCATGGGTCTCATGGTATATTTGAGTGCAGAAGATTCAAATAAAGATATTTTCTCATTTATCAACTGTCCCGGTGGATCAGTAATACCAGGGGTAGGTCTTTTCGATATGATGCAAGCAATAGTACCAGATGTACATACAATATGCATGGGGGTAGCTGCTTCAATGGGATCTTTCATCCTAATCGGGGGAGAAATGCCTAAACGTATAGCATTACCTCACGCTAGGGTTATGATCCACCAACCTGCTAGTTCCTATTATGACGGATCGGCTGCAGATTTTCATAACGAATCGAAACACGTAACGATGCTTCGCGATTACATAACCAGATGTTATATAGAAAGAACGGACCAACCCGGAGAGGTAATTCAACGGGACCTGAACAGAGATGTTTTTATGTCAGCAACAGAAGCCCAAGCTTATGGCATTGTTGATGTCGTAGCGGAAGGTTGATCTCATAGCGGAAGATCCTCTTTTTTAATTTATTTTTATAATGAACTGTAAACTGTGATCTCTTTGTTCCTTTTCAAAAAAAAAAAAGGGGGGGGGGGAAGTGATTCATTTCATAATCACCTGATATGGTATGGTTAGGATCAATCCGAACCAGTTGATTCCGCATACAATACAGCTAGAATGCCCACTATTCAACAACTTATTAGAAATGCAAGACAGCCAATAGAGAATAGAAAAAAATCTCCTGCTCTTCGAGGATGTCCTCAGCGTAGAGGAGTATGTGCTAGGGTGTATGTGCGACTCGTTTGGATCAGAAACTTAAACAGACTGGGAAATTCTTACAACGGAATAACAGAAGAATTTTCCCGCTGTAATCAAGTAAAGATCCATCATCTAACCTTACCGGGGATGAAATTTATGGTTTCCATTGGTGCAAATCCAATCACCTTGATGTGGGATGAAAAGCAATTCCTCATTGGTAGCGAATGGTCATCAATCCATTGAGCGGGGAAATCATGCAAATTTAAGAAGCATAAAGTTTATGCTCATATTGCCGCGAGAACGGAACAACAGGGTCAGCTACCTGGCCAACCCCAGAATTACATGTCGTTACTGTATTAATAGATCTTGTAATGAGAGTATTTATTACTTAATGATTCAAGAGTAGAGCTGGAGATGGTAAACCGTACAAGTTACCGATAACATACTCATCTCATATTTCGGAAATGAATAAAAGGCTCCGGCGTATAGAGAGGACCTTACCGTTGGAGAAAGAACCATAGAAACGATGAAACCCATGATTTTTTCTCATTCTCAGTACAAGGTCCCAGTCCTTGCCTACCAGGAAGATGCCTATCCAAAGGGAATTATGGTTGGGAAGGTTGCAGTAGCAAAAGCCATTGGAACTTTTATTTTCTAAATAAGAAGAATCAGTGTTATTCTCAATGGACCAAACAAAACAAATGACTAACCGAGAAAAATATTAGCGATTCATGAGAGTAAACTTCAATGACCAGAGTGAAACGTGGATATATAGCTCGAAAACGTCGGAAAAAAATTCTTGCATTTGTATCAGGCTCTCGAGGGGCCCATTCGAAACTTTTTCGAACTGCTAACCAACGGAAAGCTAGAGCCTTAGTTTCCGCCCACCGAGATAGAGGTAAACGCAAGAGAGATCTTCGTCGTTTGTGGATTACTCGGATCAATGCAGCAGCTCGTGCCAATGGGGTTTCTTATAATAGATTCATCCAATATTTGTACAAGAGGCAGTTGCTTCCAAATCGTAAAACACTTGCACAAATAGCTGTATTAGATAGTAATTGCTTTTCCACCATCTTTAACAACTTATCGTATGATGAAATAGGTTAGGTATAGATGAAATAAATAGGTAAAGATGGAATGGATAGAACAGATTCTCCCGGAGAATTCCCTCCGGGAAGGTCGAAATATTGAAAAGTTTTTTCATATTGGATTGGAAATGAACGAAAAGAATTCAATCCAATTCTTTTCCAAAAATGAAATCCTGTTGACTTTTTCAACAATAGACTCAAGATCTGCATCTTTATCGAACATATATTCCAGCTCCGATTTGATTAAGGAGTAGGCTTATTTCCCATGGATCAAATTAGTTTTCATTATAAAGAAAAGGTAACAAAGATAGAATACGAGCTCGTTTAATAGCGTTAGTCATTAGACGTTGTTGTTTTGAAGTTAATCTATTCACTCGGCCGGATAATATTTTTCCTTGCTCACTAATAAATCGACTAATTAGGCTCATATTTTTATAATCGATCCGATCTCCCGACCTAATAGGTGACAAATGTCTACGAATTGGTTTCAAATATCTACGAATTGGTTTCAAACGTCTGCGAATTGGTTTCAAATGTCTACGAAAAGATTGCTTGGGTTTATCCATAGTTTGTTTCATGAACCTTTTGAATACTATTTATTCAAAATCTTTTTTAAATATTGTTCCATTAAAGATCTTGTTGAAATACCATTTCTTTTTATATCTGTGATTTATTCCTATCCATGGGTAGTACGTTTAATCTCTTTTTTTTATCTCTCCATGAATGGTATGCTTGTAACAATAGGGACAAAATTTATTTGATTCCAATCGAATAGGTGTATTGCGTCGATTTTTCCGAGTCGTATATCTAGAAATCCCCGGGAATCTTTTATAAACACTATCTTGGGTACAACTAGTGCACTCCAAAGTAATTGTTACTCTTATATCTCCGCTCTTGGCCATAAACTTACTCTGAATATTGGTTTTGCTTTTCGACCTCAAAAATAAAAAGGGAAAAAGGGATAGAAGTTGATAGCCGGAGATCCTACGGTGAAACATTTGAAAGTAAAAAAATGATTGATCAGGAGTGAGTTTTCAGTTTTACTTACAAAATTGAATGTGGAAAGAATCTTTAGATCGATATTTCTACTTGAATTCTACCCCCTTCCAGTCCTAAACTTAGATCCTTTTTGGGGCTGAATGCACTAATTTCTCCAAGAGGTAGGAGAAGTCAATCTAGCACAATCTTTTTTCCCTTGGCTTTAAGAAAAAAATTAAGAAAAGGAAAGAGAAAGAAAAAGAGCATCTGGAAAAAAACGATTGATTTCTATCAATAGGGCGGCTAAAAAACTGACGCATAAAATAGCTAACACAGGCGCTGTGGAAAGATAGGTCTTTAGATCTTGCATTGTAAATTCTCCTTATTGATCATAATGTGTAAGTGATTCAACCGTATCAATAGTATAGTTATGAATCCTAGAGAAAACTCGGAACTGATGAATATATATATAATGTGATCCGGGCTGTGGTCCTATTTATAGAAAAGGAAAAAGATGTTTCATCACCATAATTAATAGTGATATTCTAGATAATAGACCTTACATGTATAAAGTCTTTTCACTCACGAGACCGAAGAGAAATGAAGGTGGAAAAATGTGGGAAACATATTTCTAATTCTATAAAATAAAATTAAAATAACATTGTCTAATGATTAGAAGGGATGTAGCGCAGCTTGGTAGCGTGTTTGTTTTGGGTACAAAATGTCGCAGGTTCAAATCCTGTCATCCCTACCTTTCCCTTCTTTTCTATGGAAAGAAAGGAATGAAAGATCATTTGATATCGATTCGACGGGAACATCAAATAATTGAATCGTATCAGATGCGAAAGTGTTTTGCTCTAAGAGTATCAACAAAAGGTATTTTTCCTTCATCTCCGAATATTAAAGAAAGCGCTCTTAGTTCAGTTCGGTAGAACGTAGGTCTCCAAAACCTGATGCCGTAGGTTCAAATCCTACAGAGCGTGATTCTGTTCCTATCAAATCCAACCCTCAAAATTATCGATAATTCATTCCAACTGGAACGAGCAATGGAATCTGACCTCCTAGGAAAAGTAGGAGGCCAATGAAATTGGAGGATATTCCAGGATCAAATATCCAATTGATCACCACGTCGGTATTGTGAATATGCAGTTACGAATAATCCGGCCAAAGTTATAGGAATTAGACCTAACACAATTCCGGATGGCAAAGCCTCAATCATTTCTATTCAACGGAATAAGTAGGGATAATAGCTATACTGGATAGTACCCTTAATTTGCTATGAATCTCAATGATCAGAAATTTATATAGAGGGAATAAACAAAATTATTGAAATTGAAATAGTGAACTGAGAGGGTTTCCCCTTCCTTCATTTTGAATAAGTTGTATCTTGCTCGAACTAATGAATAGGACTAGGGTGAAAATGATAGAAGCCAATAAGAAACCGAAATAACTAATTATAGTTATAGTAGGCGTGGAAGGACTGAATGAAATATGGTTTATACATATCTTCATGAGACAATTACCTAAATTTTTCTTTTCGTAACCTTGAGATCAGAATACAAAAGATCAATTGTCCCAATTCGTACCAATTCTCCTATATCTACTATAGGATATGTATGAATGAACATGGATGAGAGGAGATCTATAGTAGAAATCTCTTCATTATCCTAGAAATCATTCATCGAGCAACTAATGAATAGCACCGGCAAACCCCTTCACAAATTGTCGAATGTAATCTTCTTACAGGGTGAATGAATTCTCAATCAGTACGATTGGATCACCTGGCATTATCTTTTTACCAGCAGCTATCGGTCCAGAGACTGGACCGGAAGAAAACTCTCCACAGACATAGCCAAAGTTTTGTGAATTTCACGTTTAGGTGTAAGAAAGAATATGAATATCCAGTTTGTCCTTTCATTTCTCGATCTTATTGATCCAATCATTCGACCCTCTAGACGGATTAGGTTTTTTCAATATTAATTATTATAGCGAGTAGAGCCCGATATTACAGAAATTCCACCTATTGAAAAGAGTAACTTGTAATTTCACATACCTAAAATTGACTAGGTTCTATTGCACTATCCACTTGGTTTTATCTAATAAGTAACACCTACTCGTTAATACAAGGTACTATATAATAAGTCTGTGGCATAACTCCATCTGTGCCGGATACTATTGGAAAAGCAACATACATCTGCGTAGCACCAATGATCCCCGTGCAATTTGAATTACTGGGTTAATCTACACGGGCATAATGTCATGTCGGAATGAAAAAGGAATAATATAAAAGAATAATATTCTGGATGAGTTTTATTGATAGTGATTGATATCCTTTGCAAGCGGCACTCATCCTCTTTTTCGGTTCTAAAGTCACCCGTATGCAGAAGCTAATTCCAATCGAAAATTTCCACTATGCTATTGTTACAACATCGATTGAGGGAGTTGGGGTTCCTTACGCCCGGACGGACCTCGGAACATGCAATATTCTCTTCTTTCTGTTGGGATTTAGTCGACCAAACAGAGATAGAATAACTGCTGGCAGGAACAGAATCATTCTATCCCGTTCCTTCTCGATACTCATCAAAATTGTATTGCTGTGTCAGAAGAAAGCTAGCTATACTGGTCCAGTAGACTTTAAAGATACCCTTGGTATAACATTGACAATCGAACAAGGATTGGAGAAGATATCAGTAGTTTTCTATTTCCTGATCTCTATCTTTCATGGGATCAATTCCCCCTTGACTGACTTTACAATAATATATGGAGCTGAGCATGTCTGGGAATACGGGAGAACGCTCCTTTGCTGACATTATTACTAGTATTAGATACTGGGTTATCCATAGCATTACCATACCTTCTCTATTCATTGCAGGTTGGTTATTTGTAAGCACGGGTTTGGCTTATGATGTGTTCGGGAGCCCCCGGCCAAATGAGTATTTCACAGAAAGTCGACAAGAGGTTCCATTAGTAACTGGCCGTTTCGATCCGTTAGAGCAACTCGATGAATTTACTAGATCTTTTTAGGAGGCACTAATGACTATAGATAGAACTTATCCAATTTTTACAGTTAGATGGTTGGCCGTTCACGGGCTAGCTATCCCTACAGTTTTTTTCTTGGGATCAATATCGGCAATGCAGTTCATCCAACGATAAACTCTATACTAAAGGAAGAGGAAGTATGTAGATATGACACGACCGAACCCGAACGACCAAAATGTTGAATTGAATCGTACCAGTCTCTACTGGGGGTTGCTACTAATTTTTGTACTTGCTGTTCCATTCTCCAATTATTTTTTCAATTAGGAACAATGATAATATTCTCACTCCATTCGAAGAGATCCAATACGCATAATTATCTATGCTATGACTGTTTATGTCTCGAGTATGACCACTTAAGAAAATTTGAAAGGGAGTAAGAGAAATGGCCGATACCACTGGAAGGATCCCTCTTTGGTTGATAGGTACTGTAACTGGTATTATCGTGATTGGTCTACTGGGTGTCTTTTTCTATGGTTCATATTCCGGATTAGGGTCATCCCTATAGTAGGGGAAATGCACTTACTGTCTGTGGGAAATAGTATACATGCGAAAGTTAAAAATCGATAAGGCCTTACCCTTCAAAGAAGGGTAAGGCCTTATCGAAATCTCTTTTTGAGATTCTTTCTATATTAATCTGAATTAGAAGAGAAGATTCGTACAAATAAAATGACTCTGTCATTTACTTCATTCAATGCCTTTCAGTCAAGTGATGAGCCAATCTATTCTTCCGCTATATGATCGGAAAAAATTTGGATCGATCAAATTTAAATATCTGTCGAAGGAACAACAGAAAAACGGATAATATTAAGTACTAAATATTTGCTCATTTATCTGATGGAAGATTATGCGAAGTTTTTGTAAAAACCCGAACTATGAGAATCTAAATGTGCATATAGAATATTTTCTTCTATTTTTTTGGCTTACAAAATAAAAGAGGAGGAAAAACACCTTTTATTCATTTTCTCTCATTAGGAACAAACCCTATCAAAAGTTTTATAGGTTTTTTTTTTTATGAGTGATATTGCCCCTTACTTGTCTGCTCTTCCTTCTTTAGGAATTTTCAGTATAACGTACAAAATAATCTTCAAATTACGAAGGAATTGACGAATAGGACAAGATCGGAAACCCAATTAGTTCTTCGAATAATGAAATAGGAGAATGGGATCAGAGAAAATAGGAATCTTCTCCAAGATTGCTTAGTTATTCTCCTCATCTCTCCTCCCTACGATCTATCTCTATTTTCCGGCCGGATCGTTTGGACAAGGAAAGGAGGGAATGGCATGTATATAGTACACGATATAGCATATCGGGGATCGTTCAACAAGTTGATCTGTTCCAGTGCTTATGGAGTCACTCCCTATTTCAATTTTATTCCAATTTAGATCTAAATGAACATTTTTAGATCTAAATGAACATTTTATCAAGAATATATAAGGGAGAAGAAGGATAAAAGGCTCCGAAGGGGTATTAATTTTTGAATCAATAAGTAAACTTCATGTTCAAAAATCTATGGACCTAAAGATTCATCTCGGCCAATTGAACTTTCTCAAATTGTTTCTTCTTAAGGACCAAAAATATCTGTGCCAGAATGACAGATGCTAAGAATAATAAAAGACCTTTAACACGTAATGGATCTTGAAGTACTATCTCTGCATCTCCTTGACCAAATCCACCCAAATTAGGGTTATTCGTTAATGGCTGATCGACCTTGATCAATTCGCCTTCTGAAATAAGAAGCTCCGGTCCTGGAGGTACAATGTCAACCACTTGCCCACCATCTGATGTATTATCGATAGTTATCTCATATCCACCCTTTTCTTTACGTAAAATTTTGCTCACTCTTCCTGTTGCTGAAGCACTATAGACCGTATTGTTGCTCTTACTCCCGTCGGGATAAATTTGTCCTCTTCCTCTATTACCACCCACATATATGGGATATTTCAGGAAGTGAGCTTCTTTATCAGTAGAAGGATCTGGTGAAAGGATGGGGAACACAAGTTCACTATATTTTTGACCGGGAACAGGACCTATTACAATAATGTTTTTTTTATTGGGACGATAGTTCTGAAAATAAAGATTACCCGTCTTTTGTCTAATCTCAGGGGAAATACGATCCGGAGGGGCTAATTCAAAGCCCTCGGGTAAAATTAGAACAGCTCCTACATTTAAAGCCCCTTTCTTGCCATTAGCAAGAACTTGTTTCATCTGCATATCATAGGGGATCTTAACAACTGCTTCAAATACGGTATTGGGAAGCACGGATTGTGGAACCTCAATATCCACAGGTTTTTTTGCCAAGTGACAATTGGCACATACAATACGTCCAGTGGCTTCTCGGGGATTTTCATAACCCTGCTGTGCAAAAATGGGATATGCATTCGAAATGGATGTCCGAGTTATGATATGTATCATGACCAGGACGGAAATTAACCGAGTCATCTTTTTCGCCCATTCATAAGTATTTCTATTTTGCATGGTTCAATTATTGGTTCCAAATCATTTTTGGGGTGAGAGTAGGTAGCTATCATAGTTACCTGTCAAAAATTCTGCTACTATATTGATTCAACCAAACCTAAAAATAAGAAATCGGAAGTCTCGCACCAGGAGAAGAATGAAGGGGAGGAATAGCTAATTCCTGAACACGGAAAACACTTTATTATTCTGTTTCAATTGTTTCGGTCGGAGAAAACAACCTACCTATTCTTTATTCATTCATCGAATGATAAATTACTACAAGTGAAGGAGATATACGATTGAAACGACGGAAGATCCAATATTTAAGAATCGTATCTAAGATGACTGGAAAAGTTGAAACAAGACCAGATATGATTCGTTCATTATGGGCAAATCCATAACTTTCGGAGATCGAATCGATCATCAGTTCCCAACCATGGGGTGAATGAAACCCAATACATAGATCGGTTGCTAAAAGAATTAGAAAAGCTTTCATTGTATCGCTCAGACTATAGAAGAATTCTTGGATCCAAGAATTGATAATAGCGAGTTTATTCTTACCCAGAATGATATAAGCACTTATAAAAGCAAAACCTATTAGATTTGTTAATAAATGTGATATTATCTGGATACAATCTTCATTGTACATTTCGACCAATTGGATCGTTTCTTTGTGAATCTCTATACGAATAGATTGTGAATGTGTTCCCAAAGAATCTTCCACCATTCTTTCTAACAAGAATAGTTCTTCTATTTTCTCAAATCTTCCCAGAGCATTTTGTTCCTGGAGATAATCAAAAATTTTCTGAGATTTAACCGTATTCCACCAATTTGTAACCCAAGGCTCCAAACCTTTCCGTAATGAAATAGGAATTACCCAAGGCAGTACTACTAAACATGCGAGATATCGTAGGGAAGCTGATGCTTTATATTCGGACACTTCCAATTCGTGAATCGCTAACGAACCTGATTCACTTGTCAGTTCTGTCCGAAATCTAGACAAAGTACGAGTGATAGAATGAGGTATGGGATCCATAGATTGATCTATTGCGTAATTGTTTGATCCCGATCAAAAAAATATACTCGGGAAAAAAGTAAAAGGTTTGTTCAAAATGGGTGAGACGGAGCATAAGGAGATCATTCCAAATCATTTATATATGGACCAATTATCTATTAATTTTTTTCATCTTCTTCTTTTTTAGAAGAATAACTTGAAGTAACATAAGTCTTATTCATTGCCAAGATCTTTTGAATCCTGATCACTAGATCCTTTACGAATATTTCCCCAGTTATCTCCAAAGATGACAAACGCTCTTGAAAAATGAGAGAACGACAAAAAGTCATAATTGGATCGTGATGAGAGGAAAAAAGCGTTTTAGTTTTAGGGAAACCGGACCACTCTATCTAGTAATTGTTGTTTCTGAGACATCATATTCATCTACTGGTACCAGTTCTATTTTAACTTATTGCTTTTTCTATATTACCTCTTTCTATACTATTTCATAAAAATAGTATATTGTTCGTAAAGATCCTATATCGTTCCATTTTCATACAATGAAATATTTATTGAAATTTCATTGTATGAAAATGGAATATTTATTGAAATTTCCTGATTGGATATTTATTCATGTTCCTTTATCCTCGACATACATTCAAATGTAAAAACATTTGAATATATGTCGAGGATAAAGACACCCCCGATTTCAAAACCCTTCAATGGATACACGCAAGAAACGGGCTGATTCAGCGGCTTTCTGTTCGATCTCCCTTAGGTTCACATTATCACCAGTACGAGTTAAAGGAATGTCTTGTCGGCCCTTTATTTCCATATAAAGAACACGACGAGGGGAAATACCTTCTTGAATTTCCATTTTGATCATCTGAATATCCTTCATAAGAAATCGTGGGAAAATACGACGATTTATTCCGGGAAATCCCCAACGAAAAAGACATACAATTCCTTTTTTTTTATCGAACTTATTATAGCCACTACCCACATTGAACAAAATTGTGCACCACAGATAAGAGCTAATGAACAGACCTGCAATACCATAAAAACACATTACAATTCCTTGTGGAACAAAGAGTATTTGCTGAGATGACAATAGGGGTATCAGGTTCTCACCAAAATAACTCGAGATCCCGACTAGGAAAAATCCTAGTGAACCCAGAAAGAGGATACAAGCCCAAAAGAAATTACTTCTTTTTCGAGACCCTGTTATAGGTTCTATCCAGAGCCATTTGGATCGACGATTCATAAAAAATTGTATTCAATTCCATCCTATTGAAGTTGAGGGAATAGCCAACTTTTTTATCCTTTGGTTCCCAAACTCTTATGAACTATCTATATAGATAGATAGATAAATTTTCAGTTAAGTCAGCCAAGTTTGTCTTCTTGTCCATTCTTACCATCCATTTCAAATGGGTCCTTCCCTAATTTCTCAATTTTAGAAACAACATTGGATCAGTGGAGTATAAATATCTCCTGGAATAGATATCTATACCGTATGAAAAAATAAAACCGACCACATTAACATATTGACCCATACCTATTTATTGACATATGTGTAGATCCTATCTGTATATGTATATGAATATGAATATGAATAAATATCCATATTCATATATATATAATTTGGATATTTATACCTATTTTGTGTCTATAAGAGTTCTATCTTATATCATCTAAAATAGATATAGATATCCTATCTGTTCTGCAATTGAAAGATCTAAACCCATTTATTAAATCTGATTTGATCAGATTCATAAAATCTCGTCCTTCTGAATATACAGATGAGAAAGAACCATTGTAATTGCCGGAAGTAATAAGCCGACTAAAGGCACCAAAATAGAGGGTAGGATAGGGAGTAGGTTAGAGAGTAGGTTAGAGAGTAGGTTAGGGAGTAGGTTAGGAATTATCATAGAACGAGTACCTTACTTAATCAATGAAATGTTTATCCATATTACAAAGAATAATTATAAGGTCAAATAAGTGATGGGACCAAATAAGCGGTCCCATTCGTCCTTCTTCATAGAATACATGTATGCAAGTGTTCGTTGTTCCTTTCCCCGTCTCTCCCGAAAATACTAAAAAAGCATTTCCAGTTGGGGCAATTTTTTTTTTTAATAAGATCTCGATGAGTTCAACAATGAGTTCTATATTACAACATAGAGATCCATTAGAACACTTACTATATAAGTAAAATAGTGGAAGAACATGAATCCTGACCAAAATTTCTCTGATTTCTGAAAGCGGAGAATTGGCTATATGGATTGTTAGTATAGGCTCGAGGATCATAAATTGTTAATAAGAAGGGGGTGAAAAGCAATTCTCTCCTTCGCCGCGATAAGAAACTGTATCACTGTCACTTCCGTTACAAGGAACTCGATTTGATCCTTTTTCCTGATAAGGAAACTCAACGTTCATTTTTTTCTTTTTATTTATTTACAAGGAAGACCGTAAAACGTAAAACCAAAATAGTTCACTCAGAACACCTTTTAAGAGATTACGTGGAACGATCAGATCAAATAAACCATGACCAAATAAATGCTCAGTCACCTGAAAATCTTCAATCACTTTCTGACCTAATGTCTGTTCGATTACTCTTTTACCTGCAAATGCAATGTACGCTTTAGGTTCGGCAATAATAATATCTCCCAACATGCCAAAACTAGCAGTCACTCCACCAGTTGTCGGTGACGTCAGAATCGATATATATAACAACTTTTTCTCCTTCTGATGAATATATAATGCAGAAGCTATTTTAGCCATTTGCATTAAACTAAAACTTCCTTCTTGCATACGTGCTCCTCCGGAAGCACACACCATAATTAATGGAAGAGATTCCGCGGTAGCGCGCTCGATCAGACGGGTTATTTTCTCACCTACTACAGAGCCCATACTACCTCCCATGAACTGAAAATCCATAACTCCGAGTGCGATAGTAAGACCATTTAATTGACCTATGCCTGTTTGAATAGCATCAGTTAAACCTGTCTCTATTTGATAGAAAGTGATATGATCCTTATAAGATTCATCCTCAGAATTAAGATTATCAGAATGAGAAGGTTCATTCTCAGAATAAAATTGAAGAACATCTAGAGTGTACATGTCTTCATCCATAGGACGCCAAGTGTCACGATCAATTGGAAGTTCTATTCTATCTGAACTATTCATTTGCAGATAATATCCACATTCTTTACAAACACTTTGATTCTCTCTCAAGAATCTGAGATATAGTAAGTTCTCGCAATTATCGCATTGAGCCCATAACTTCTTAATTTTAGCGTAATCAATACTTTTATTCTTGTTTTTCTCCGTCTCATTGGCATCCTTACTATCCCTTTCGACCGAATTTTTTAGTAATGCAGTTATTTTACGCTTGTCTTCGAACCACTCCTTTATAGACATAGAGTTTTCCTTCCATATAAAGGTGAAAATTGTTACTTTTCCTATCTTATTTTGTATGAAGAGAAGTCGTATAAGTATAAATACAATGATGAAAATTATTAATCAATAGTGGAATGAATCATTGAGAAATCATTTCCATTCATTATTGATTAGGAATCTGAAGTATCGATCCGGGATTATGATAGAATACTTTATTCTATTATAAAGAAAGATTCTCTCCTATACCGCGATGGAAAGGAATTTTCATTTAAAATACAACATCTTTTGGGCTAGAAGGGATTTGAACCCTTGACTTCACGGTCCGGAACCATGAGCTCTGATCCGCTGAGCTACCAACCCTATCGAATGATCTATAAGATCATTGTAAAGGATGAATAGGATTCGTTATCGAATGCTTGACCCAAAAAAATTTTCATAAATAACTCTGTTTGAGATATTTAACCTTGGAAATATCTATATATCAATATCTACATAGATATTGATATATAGATATTAATATATGGAAATTCCATATATTGATATCTGAAATTCCATATCTCCGCTCACGATTTGGACTAATATTTGGGGTAGTAGTAAAAGATTGGGCCGAGTCCGATTGGTAGAACGAAAGTCACTGGATTACAAGCGATCAATCACATCAAATTCAAATTTGATCTCCTTCCATATTTCACAAGCAGCAGCTAGTTCAGGACTCCATTTACAAGCTTCACGGATCACTTCATTACCTTCACGAGCAAGATCACGTCCTTCATTACGAGCTTGTACACAAGCTTCTAGAGCAACCCGATTAGCTACTGCACCAGGTGCATTTCCCCAAGGATGTCCCAAAGTTCCCCCACCAAACTGTAGTACGGAATCATCCCCAAAGATCTCGGTCAGAGCAGGCATATGCCAAACGTGAATACCTCCTGAAGCTACGGGCAGAACACCTGGCATAGATACCCAATCTTGAGTGAAGTAAATACCACGACTTCGATCTTTTTCGATAAAATCATCACGCAGTAGATCAACAAACCCTAAAGTTACGTCTCGTTCACCTTCAAGTTTACCTACTACAGTACCGGCGTGAATATGATCTCCACCGGACATACGCAATGCTTTAGCCAGTACCCGGAAATGCATACCATGATTTCTTTGTCTGTCAATAACTGCATGCATCGCGCGGTGAATGTGAAGAAGTAGGCCGTTGTCTCGGCAATAATGAGCCAAAGAAGTATTTGCGGTAAAACCTCCCGTCAGGTAGTCATGCATAACGATAGGAACTCCCAATTCTCTTGCAAATATTGCCCTTTTCATCATTTCTTCACATGTACCTGCAGTAGCATTCAAATAATGTCCCTTAATTTCACCCGTCTCAGCCTGAGCCTTATTAAGGGCTTCCGCACAAAAGACAAAACGATCTCTCCAGCGCATGAATGGTTGGGAATTTACGTTCTCATCATCCTTAGTAAAATCGAGTCCACCACGGAGACATTCGTAAACTGCTCTACCATAGTTTTTGGCTGATAGACCCAATTTTGGTTTGATAGTACATCCCAATAAAGGACGACCATATTTGTTCAATTTATCTCTTTCAACTTGGATACCATGAGGTGGACCCTGAAAAGTTTTGGAATAAGAAGGGGGAATCCGCAAATCTTCCAAACGTAGAGCCCGTAAGGCCTTGAATCCAAATACATTACCTACAATGGAAGTGAACAAGTTAGTAACAGAACCTTCTTCGAAAAGGTCTAAGGGGTAAGCTACATAGGCAATAAATTGAGTCTCCTCTCCAGGAACGGGCTCGATGTCATAGCATCGCCCCTTGTAACGATCGAGACTAGTAAGTCCATCGGTCCAAACAGTGGTCCATGTACCGGTGGAAGATTCAGCAGCTACTGCTGCTCCCGCTTCTTCAGGTGGCACCCCGGGTTGAGGAGTTACTCGGAATGCTGCCAAGATATCTGTATCTTTGGTCTGATATTCAGGAGTATAATAAGTTAATCTGTAATCTTTAACACCAGCTTTGAATCCGACACTAGCTTTAGTCTCTGTTTTTGGTGACATAAGTCCCTCCTTTATTAATAATTATTTCTCGCAAGGACGAGGTCTGCTCGACATGGACCGAACGTAAACAATCAATTTTTATAGAAATATCCTACAAAAAGTCGTCCGTTATTGGGGTGCTAGATACACTCTCATTGTATAGTGTTCTTTATGTATGACGCAACCCAATCTTTGCTCTTGAAGTTCTTCCTCCATGGATTGACCCGAGAACCTTTCAGTGGTTAAACTAGTTCATGAATGAAATCAAGGAACCGAATGGACCTTTGACCATAATGGTGCGAATTGTCCGAAAATACATATACAGATGTGCGTATGAAGAGAAGAGATAATGATCAATGAGAGAAAGGTCATGAATATCAAGTTTCATATTTCACAGATGATCTGGACATAATTTTGAAGTATTTTCGGTTTTAGTTATGGATAAATTGGTTCTAGTTATAGATAAATCGAAGACTTCCTCATGATCCTTATTCATATCCATCTACCTACTTCATATTCCAAATATGGATGAATTTAAACTTTTCAATAAAGTTGGATTTTACCCAGGTGGTAACTTCCATTTATTATTTACTGGTCTGATCGACCCAATATGGAACATTTTTTTTTTTTTTATTGATGATATTGGCAAAATCATATTTATATATTCTTCATGGAAATTATTTCCATTTTTGTATGAGAAAAAATCCTCTTGTTCTTGGGGTTTCCGCAAGTGTAGAAACAAATGTGGGACGTATTGCTCAAATCATTGGCCCAGTACTGGATGTCTCTTTTCCTCCAGGTAATATGCCTAATATTTACAATTCATTGATAGTTAAGGGTCAAGGTACAGCCGGTCAAGAAATTCAGGTTACTTGTGAGGTACAACAATTATTAGGAAATCATAAGGTTAGAGCTGTAGCTATGAGTGCTACAGATGGTTTGACGAGAGGAATGAGAGTGATTGACACGGGAGCTCCTCTAAGTGTTCCAGTTGGTGGAGCTACTCTCGGACGAATTTTCAATGTTCTTGGAGAACCTGTCGATAATTTGGGTCCTGTAGATGCTGGCATAACATCTCCTATTCATAGACCTGCTCCCGCCTTTACAGAGTTGGATACAAAATTATCCATCTTCGAAACAGGCATTAAAGTAGTAGATCTTTTGGCTCCTTACCGCCGTGGGGGAAAAATTGGTTTATTTGGAGGAGCTGGAGTGGGTAAAACAGTACTCATTATGGAGTTGATCAACAACATTGCTAAGGCTCATGGAGGGGTATCTGTATTTGGAGGAGTAGGAGAACGTACCCGTGAAGGGAATGATCTTTACATGGAAATGAAAGAATCGGGAGTAATTGATGAACAAAAAATATCAGAATCAAAAGTGGCTCTGGTCTATGGTCAGATGAATGAACCACCGGGAGCTCGCATGAGAGTCGGTTTAACTGCTCTAACCATGGCCGAATATTTCCGAGATGTCAATGAGCAAGACGTACTATTATTTATTGATAACATCTTCCGTTTTGTCCAAGCGGGATCAGAGGTATCCGCCCTATTAGGCAGAATGCCTTCCGCCGTGGGTTATCAGCCAACTCTTAGCACGGAAATGGGTTCTTTGCAAGAGAGAATTACTTCCACAAAAAAGGGATCCATAACCTCGATTCAAGCAGTTTATGTACCTGCTGACGACTTGACCGACCCTGCTCCTGCTACGACATTTGCACATTCAGATGCTACTACCGTACTATCGAGAGGATTAGCTGCGAAGGGTATCTATCCAGCAGTGGATCCTTTAGATTCAACATCGACTATGCTCCAACCTTGGATCGTAGGCGAAGAACATTACGAAACTGCACAAGGGGTTAAGCAAACTTTACAACGTTATAAGGAACTTCAAGACATTATAGCTATTCCTGGACTGGATGAATTATCGGAGGAAGATCGTTTAATCGTGGCAAGAGCAAGAAAAATTGAACGTTTCCTATCACAACCCTTTTTCGTAGCAGAGGTATTCACAGGTTCCCCGGGCAAATATGTGGGTCTCATGGAAACAATTAGAGGTTTTCAAATGATCCTTTCTGGAGAATTAGATGGTCTTATCGAACAGTCTTTTTATTTGGTGGGTAATATTGATGAAGCTACCGCGAAGGCTATAAACTCCAGCATGGAAAGTTAATTCTGAAAATGACCCTAAATCTTCGTGTACTGTCTCCTAATCGAGTCATTTGGGATTCAGAAGTTAAAGAAATAATTCTATCTACTAATAGTGGTCAAATTGGCGTATTACCCAATCATGCTTCACTTGTGGCAGCTGTAGATATAGGAGTTATGAAAATACGTCTCAATGGGCAGTGGTCCACTATGGCTATGATGGGCGGTTTCGCCAAGATAGACAGTGATAGAATAACTATATTGGTAAATAATGCAGAGAGAGATGTTGACATCGATCCCCGAGAAGCCCAGGAAAATTTTCGAATAGCTAAAGCTGACTTAGCTCGAGCCGAAGGCAAAAGACAAGCAATTGAGGCTGATTTAGCTCTGAAAAGGGCTAGAACCCGATTAGAGGCTATCAATGCTAGCCCCCCCGTCTCTAATTAACATTTTCTATAATGATCTGAAAAATGGATTCAATGTTCCGCCTCGATCCAAACACGTGGAGTAAAACTTATTAGATACCATTGAAAACTCGATGGCATCTAATAAGTTTACCTACTATTGGATTTGAACCAATGACTCTCGCCGTATGAAAGCGATACTCTAACCACTGAGTTAAGTGGGTCATTTATTCTCATAGGTAGAGTTGGATTTATAAACGATTCTAAATCGAAATCGAATTAAATGTATAGACAATGTATGTGTCCCTGGCACAGATCGAACTTATTGGAACGTATTGGATCATAGTATTGGATCATGAAATATCTACCTTGACATAAAGTGATCCATCTGGTTAGTATAGTAGTGTATCACCAAGACTGGCAAGGAAGGGCTATAGCTCAGCAAGGTAGAGCACCTCGTTTACACGTGCGCCAATGGTTTTCGGGAGAGTTTATCGATTCGTCCGATCCACGAAATAGATTCTATGTGAAATAGTCTTACTCTATAAATTTGTTTCTCTGGGGAACAATAGCATGACAAAGATTAAGTTCGATCTGATTCGAATTACGGATCTAATTGATATGGTCAATCCCAGCTCTGTTCAATGCCAGGCATAATGAGTATAATACGGGGACCTCAAAATAGATTCTTTTCGCTCTATGAACTTTTAGGTGTATGAAGTGTCATATTTTACTTTTGGAGCGATAGAAGAGACTCTATTTGAGTCAATCTATGCCCGAGCAAGGCAGACCTACGTCAAAAAAACCTTTTGAATAACTTTGGGATTGCTTCCGAAGGGTAATAATTTGGAGCACACGGAGCCATATTAGTATCTTACCGGAAAGAGGAGAATGGCAGACTAACCGATCTTTCCATCAGTTAATGAAAGAGCCCAATGCGAGAAAATGCATGTTGGGTTCTTGGAACAGTTCAAATTATTTTGATAATAAGAACTTTGATCTGTTCTACCGAGAAGGTCTACGGTTCGAGCCCGTATAGCCCTATACATTCCACTAAGTGATACTATTTATATATATCCCCTCATAGTCCGTCCCTATGACTTGGCCTTGAAAAGTCTTTCAGATCATATCAATCTCATGTCCTTATCTAGATCGATGGATGGGAACGTTGGACCAGAGCAGGCATATTAGTATTTTGGATCGATCGAGATTGATCCGATACCAGATGATCAAACCTATAAACTATTTTTATTTTTTTTTTTTATCGCTAGTTCTTCGAAAAATTCGAGAGTTCTCTCGAATATCATATGTTCCAAGCAATCCATAGAGCAGTCAAAGTATCGATCGGACATGTGACTTTTAGCTCCATCCAAACGCAACGCATTCCGTTGGGGTTGAACAAAATTTCCGTTCAATCGAAAATCCCGGATGTATCTATCCCTTTGCTAAATATCGGGGCGAAGATCTTGATCAACTAGGATTCTCTACAATAAGTTATGTGCGGTAAATCGAGCCTATTTTTGAACCATAGAAGTGGCAAGTACGACGGATATTCCGAATACCTGGGCAGAGAAATTCTCTGGAGTTGATCCATCCTCGCTAAAGGCGAACCTTTGGTTCGTTCTCTTTCTTCACCTAAGATCATCACATGGTTTTTGAGACCCAAGATTTTCATATTGGGACAAACACTCTTCCTTGCCTCTAGTTCCGTTCTGGTAACATATCACAAAAATGCAATCTACCGGCTATGCATATTAGATCTACATCTGGACCAACGTTTGCTTTAATCTACCCCACTATTTTATAGAATACACATATTTCATGGAATGCGTTCTGGAACAAACAATAGAATAAAGAAGTCTGTTGGGTTGGGACGAAAGAAAGAAACTATTACCCCTTGTCCAGAAATTATGTGGACAGCGACCCAAAAGAAGCTGCTTTCTGCCCCGTTACAAATAGATCTCTACTCGGCAATAGATCTGTCCGAAATGATTTTATATCATTGTGAGATGAGTGGGCTCATCTCATAACGAACTTATATGTGAAAGATTTGATACGTTCCACGGATCGATTGACGCCTACCAATTCTGTTCGCTTGATCTAAACTTTCAAACGAATTAACTGAAAGACAACAATCAAATTTATATTTGATTCATCAAATGTTCACTATCTCCGTCGGTAGATGAGCCTTTAAATTTGTATCTTTGTCCCATAACCTGCATAATAATATAACAAAGAACTTGATTGTATCCTAACCGTGCATGTAAGATAACAAAATTTTCCAGATTGGAAAACCCTATACCTTCTAATACGAGAAGGAAGGATACAAGTTCAAATGGTCTAGATTCATCGAATCTGAATATATGATAAGCGAATAGGGTCGAACTTGTCGACACAGCCACAACCTTGATCATTTTAAACAACGACTCTCCGATCAAATACCCTGCCCAGAGTTGTTCAGATGGACAAGATCTTAGTATCAAGATAAAACATACAATAAATATCGAGATAGATCTCGATCTATTCCATTTACACCGAACCATTTTAATGGTTATGGCCCGTTCGTTACAACTCGAATAACGTGGGATCTACCGAACCAATCTGCAAAACTGTGTTAGTTGAAAACTAAAATCTAATAGGGAAAAACAATAATTATCGCCCATGAGTGAATAGACAAAGGATCGATACGAAAGAAGAAAGATTCTTCTTTCACGTTCAAAAGAACGGAGGGAAGATGGGATCGTGATATTTCTCCGGGAGAAATACAAAATACTTCATATTTATCACATATTTGATAATAAGCCATACAACTTGTTCGAGAGTTGAGAGTTAGTCATCGATCTTGCTTTGATCCCCTATCAGAGGTCACCGACGACCCACATAAGAACAAACGTTAGCTCATTTTTTATTCTTGGAAGAAATGACTGTAGATAGATAAATTGGTTTTTCCGGGGCGGACGTAGCCAAGTGGACCAAGGCAGTGGATTGTGAATCCACCACGCGCGGGTTCAATTCCCGTCGTTCGCCTCATAAAAGAAGATAAAAAACGGACTGGATCCGAATCCGATTTGTTGTCATTTTCATATTCATATTTCGGTGAAAATATTTCTCTCTATGTAATAGAAATGGACACCCGAGCCTTCTTTCTTCGTGGGAAACATGAGCCCTTTATCGGACTTGAACCGATGACTTACGCCTTACCATGGCGTTACTCTACCGCTGAGTTAAAAGGGCCCCCTCATCATATATGAATGAGTGAGTCTACTATGGTAGATGGACAACAAATTGGATATGGATGATCCATCTATCTTTATAGATATCAAGTTGAGAACATATATTATAGTAGCTCGTAGGGTAAGGATCGCTATACTGGAAACTCCGGGCTGAGCTGATACGAAACGGATGGAGAAAAGTTATGCCTGAGAGCATTTGCTGAAATATGTTCGTATTGCTAGAAGAGCCAAAGGCTCAACGGGTCAGGTCCTATTGCAATTACTTGAAATGCGTTTGGATAATATTCTTTTTCGATTGGGTATGGCTCCCACCATTCCCGGAGCTAGACAATTAGTGAATCATGGACATATCCGGTCAATGACCATATGGTAGATATACCAAGTTACCCTTGCAAACCTCAAGATGTGATTACTATAAGAGATCAACAAAGATTGAGAGCTAAGAATATGGAGCCATTCCAGTTTATGGCTCTTTTTCTTCCTGGAAGAGGAAGATCTTTCTAAAATGAATTAGAAAGAATTCAATTAGAAGATTAGAGGAGTTGAGCAAAAAAATTCCTTGATAAAGAGAAAGAACAACCTAGAATTTCTAAAACTAGAATGGATAGAATCCTTTCTTCTCTCTCGGAAATAGAAGAGAGAGAATTAAGGAATTCCGGAATTTGGATTCAAATGTGGAAGGAAAGAAGTGACGGAATATCCGTCAATGGGATTGTGGCGTGTATAGTTTAGTGATACAGGTGGGTTTTATTCGTTACATTATCAACTTAAATAGTTAAAGGATATTTGGATGGATCTCTGATCCATCCAAAGCTCTATCTATCTATAACTAAAGGGCCCGATACAACCATCAGAGTCAGAACAGTGAGCTGCGCAATAACTTCTAGATCCATTTGGTTTTCTTTCACCCTCCATCGACTTAATGTATGAATAAAATGTTGTCGGGATCAATCACTTTTCTTCTATTTTGTCTTCTTCGGACTCCTACCCATTGGTGTAGTTTCGATCAGGAACCTATGGCCTTGAGCAACTGATATCTTTACAATAATACATAAAATAGATAGAGAACCCTAAATAGATAGAGAACCCTTCAATATCTAGATAATAAAATTTGATATTGGAGAGAAATAAATGGACTAATCCATGTAACGCATTTAATCAAACTCATTGGGGAGGGAATGAAGATATGGTAGAGCTTAAATTTTTGATAGCTTTTTTTCTTGCTTTTACAGCAGGTATTCTAGCTATCAAATTAGGTCAAGCACTGTATGACTGCTGATTTTTTCTGCTTTTCTTGGCCTGGCCGATGGCCAGGCCAAGAAAAGCAGAAAAAATCAGTCATACAGAACTATTTTTAACGAAATGAACAATACGATTGACTGGATTGTTCTTTATCCAACTGAATAATCGCAATATTCATTATATTGCCGATACAATCTGTACATACTATGATATACACCTTTACTCCACCATTCATTTTGTTACACATGAACTCTTCCATCTTGGAGAGATGGCTGAGCGGACCAAAGCGGCGGATTGCTAATCCGTAGTACGGATCATCCGTACCGAGGGTTCGAATCCCTCTCTCTCCGTTCGTCCACTATTGATCCTGAAAACGAATAACCCCGAATCTTTCTACGGAACGGAAAAGGCCCATTAACCTAGAGACTTCCTATTTTGACCTTTTTTTTTCATTGCATAGCACAAAATGATAAAGTTATCATTTTGACTGAGCATTTGAACTCAGTATTTTATTTTTTTCCCGCAGTGCAGTAAAGTATTACTGTTTATGGAACAGTAATAGCTCCACTCTTTAGTAGAAAAATGATATTTTTTCATCAAAAATTATATCTGACTTAGTCCATAAATTGCAAAGGTATCGTTCATGAACGAATGGAAGGATTAGAATATCTCGTTTCTTTCCTCTTTTTTTATCAATATAAATGGGACCAATCCCTACATTGTGTATTGGTACATACAAACGATAAAATATCTTTGTCTCTCCCTGCTATTATGTATGAACAAAATTGTTTCAAACCTGTTCCATCATTAGCAATGTCCAAGTGAATAGATGTTCACTTTCGAGATGATCCGGGTCTAGCTCGATAACATGATCTCTTCCAATCCAATGTGAGAAAGTTACATAGTGTCTACTTTTTCCGATAAAGGGGTGTTTGCATGGGTTTGCCTTGGTATCGCGTTCATACCGTCGTATTGAATGATCCTGGACGGTTAATTTCTGTACATATAATGCATACAGCTCTAGTTGCTGGTTGGGCTGGTTCAATGACTCTGTACGAATTAGCAGTTTTTGATCCATCCGATCCTGTTCTTGATCCAATGTGGAGACAAGGTATGTTCGTTATACCTTTTATGACTCGTTTGGGAATAAAGGATTCATGGAGTGGATGGAACATCACCGGAGAAACTGTAATTAATCCCGGTATTTGGAGTTATGAAGGTGTGGCCGTGGCACATATCGTGTTTTCTGGCCTGTGCTTTTTGGCAGCTATCTGGCATTGGGTATATTGGGATCTGGACATATTCTGTGATGAACGTACGGGAAAACGTTGTTTAGATTTGCCAAAAGTATTTGGAATTCATTTATTCCTCTCAGGAGTAGCTTGTTTCGGATTTGGAGCATTTCATGTAACGGGTTTGTATGGTCCTGGGATATGGGTGTCTGATCCTTATGGACTAACTGGAAAAATACAACCAGTGGATCCAGCATGGGGAGCTGAAGGTTTTGATCCTTTTGTTCCAGGAGGAATAGCTTCTCATCATATAGCAGCGGGTATTTTGGGTATATTAGCAGGTCTATTCCATCTCAGTGTTCGTCCTCCCCAACGTTTATACGTAGGATTACGCATGGGGAATATTGAAACGGTCCTATCCAGCAGTATTGCTGCTGTGTTTTTTGCAGCTTTCATTGTTGCTGGGACCATGTGGTATGGCTCCGCAACTACTCCGGTCGAATTATTCGGTCCCACTCGTTACCAGTGGGATCAGGGATACTTCCAACAAGAAATAGATCGACGGGTTCGTGCCGGTCTGGCCGAAAATTTAAGCCTATCAGAAGCTTGGTCCAAAATTCCCGAGAAACTCGCTTTTTATGATTACATTGGTAATAATCCAGCTAAGGGGGGGTTATTCAGAGCAGGTGCAATGGACAATGGAGATGGAATAGCTGTTGGTTGGTTAGGACACCCTATCTTCAAAGATAAGGAGGGAAATGAGCTTTTTGTACGTCGTATGCCTACCTTTTTCGAAACATTTCCAGTAGTTCTGGTGGACAAAGAAGGAATTGTGAAAGCCGATGTTCCTTTTAGGAGGGCAGAATCAAAGTATAGTGTTGAACAAGTAGGTGTAACTGTTGAGTTCTATGGTGGTGGACTTGACAGGGTCAGTTTTGGTGATCCTGCTATAGTTAAAAAATACGCTAGACGTGCTCAATTAGGTGAAATTTTTGAATTAGATCGTGCTACTCTAAAATCTGATGGTGTTTTTCGTAGTAGTCCAAGGGGTTGGTTTACTTTTGGACATGCTACATTTGCTCTCCTTTTCTTTTCTGGACACATTTGGCATGGTGCTAGGACCTTATTCAGAGATGTTTTTGCTGGTATCGACTCGGATCTGGATGATCGAATAGAATTTGGAGCATTCCAAAAACTGGGAGATCCAACTACTAAAAGACAAGTGGTATGATATTGCTCCTATCTCTTCTCTAATAAATATTAGTACGAAAGCTATCTCCATAATTGTAAATTACGATCAAATCAAATCTATGGAAGCATTGGTTTATACATTCCTGTTGGTATCGACCCTAGGGATAATCTTTTTCGCTATTTTCTTCCGAGAACCACCCAAACTTCCGACTAAAGGGGGAAAATAATTTTGCTTCTCCAAATCGTCATTCTTTCTCTCCCATCAAAGAAAGAATGACCTTCCCTATAGGGAAGGTCATTCTTTCAATTAGTCCTCGTGATCCTCAAAAGGATCCCTAAGTTGTTTAGAGGGTTGCCCAAAGGCGGTGTATAGGGCATAACCAGTAAAGCTTACAAGTAAACAAGATATGGAGATGGTGACTAAGGTTGCAGTTTCCATTATTAGGTGATCCCAATATCATGGTATGTTTACCATATAATAACAAAGTTAACAGATCTCAACCAATACAATAGTTTCTATGGCTACACAGACCATTGATGATACTTCCAAAACCACGCCAAAAGAAACCCTTGTAGGAACGACCTTAAAACCGCTTAATTCAGAATATGGTAAAGTAGCTCCTGGATGGGGAACTACTCCTCTTATGGGTTTTGCAATGGCTCTATTTGCAGTATTCCTATCTATTATCTTGGAGATTTATAATTCTTCCGTTTTATTGGATGGGATTCCGGTTAGTTGGGGCTGAGGAACTCCAAAATTCACCTGGTGAGCTCTTGAAGAAAAAAAAAGAACTGAGGGATTCAAACCCAGACCAAATAGTGGCTTTGAGTTTTTAGCTTATCTTGTTCCAATAGTTTGATCGTGTAATTACTTTTCTCTAAGGATTTTTGGAATATGGGTGTGCGACTTGTTGAAATCGATCCATATTTATAGTACAGAAGACCGATCTGTTATCTTCATCAAGATGGTCCTACCTCGTTGGATATTTAATTTCTAGAATATTGAATCTCTAGAGCACGAGGTCTATCATAGATATGTTCCGGAAGATCTGAACTATGGTTTGTACCTATCATTTCCTCGTCACCAGACTTCCAATAAAGAAATTGAAAGAGGTATTTCCTATAATAAATCGAAGGAAATATCCCCTCTCATAATTATGCTGATTATGACCAAAGAATGATATAGTATCTGATTTCTCTTAGTTAGCATATTTCGTCGAATGAGCGAAAATGAAAAGGTTATTACCCAGAGAACCTTTTGGGGATTTGATAAAATCATCGGGGTCTAATTGAAATCTGAGGTTTGGATTGATTCATCTATTGAGATCTCGACAAGATAATTCCTATAAATCGTCTATATTAGTTCTTTTCTAGGGAACTGATCACACGAATAGGGTAAAAGATCGTTCAAAGGGCCTATAGTGATTTATCATAGGGATGAGCCGACTTGAAATTTTGGCACTTTTTGAAATTTTGGCACTTTTTGAAATTTTGGCACTATAGAGTCTTCTAATAGAAATGCTGGATTGTTTCGAATGATCTTCATTTCTCCAGCCGGTCAGGCAACGAACCCTCAAGTATCTCTTTTCCAAAATTTATTTATTCGTGTCCAAAAGCATTTGCGTGTTCTTGTTCAAGCCGTATGAAGGGAAATTCTCATGTACGGTTTTCAGAGGGGGAATTTCAGTTTACCTATCTCAATAAAGTATACGATCGGTTCGAAGAGCGTCTCGAGATTCAGGCGATTGCGGATGATATCACCAGTAAATATGTTCCTCCTCATGTCAATATATTTTATTGTCTAGGGGGGATCACACTTACTTGTTTTTTAGTACAAGTAGCTACTGGTTTTGCTATGACTTTTTACTATCGTCCGACCGTTACAGAAGCTTTTGCCTCTGTTCAATACCTAATGACCGAAGTTAACTTTGGTTGGTTAATCCGATCAATTCATCGATGGTCGGCAAGTATGATGGTTCTAATGATGATCCTGCACGTATTCCGTGTTTATCTCACAGGTGGATTCAAAAAACCCCGTGAATTAACTTGGGTCACAGGTGTAATTTTGGCTGTGTTGACCGTATCCTTCGGTGTAACTGGTTATTCTTTGCCCTGGGATCAAATTGGTTATTGGGCAGTGAAAATTGTGACTGGTGTGCCTGAGGCTATTCCTGTAATAGGATCTCCTCTGGTAGAATTATTACGCGGAAGTGTTAGTGTGGGTCAATCTACCTTGACTCGTTTTTATAGTTTACACACTTTCATATTACCCCTTCTTACTGCTGTATTTATGCCAATGCACTTTCTAATGATCCGTAAGCAGGGTATTCCAGGTCCTTTATAGAGAGGAAAGATAGATTGAAAATAACTATTCATAACTTATCGTTCCGAATAACGACAGTAATATATCATCGCCAGGAATATTTATTATTCAAAAATGGAAATATCCATAGAAAATACGGTCCTCGGATTTCTCCTTTCGATTTTGGAGTATTATTCATCCAATACAAACAAATAATTGGAGTAGATTCTCAGACGGAGAAGATGGATTATGGGAGTGTGTGACTTGAACTATTGATTAGGCCATGCAGATACTTTCTCCGATCTACCACATAAATATTTCTGATAAAATGTGTCTCTGTCCCAATTTCCTTATCAGAAATAGGAAGTTTAGCACCTGGGTGGAAAGGCATTGGTCAGTTTGTTCCGTTCCAAGAGAATTCTTTCTATGATCGAATCCGAATCAGGAAGGGCTCCGTGAGATCCGGACAATGGGACAATATTTTCATATATTCAATAATTGGACTATATGACTTTACTTCTCCTTTTCATAGTGTGAAAATGCATCCATTTCCCTTGCATCCATTTCGATGGGAAAACTATTGGAGTGAAAGAAGGGATCTAAGGAAGGAGAGAGGCCGGATCAATAACAAGTCAATACCTTGTATGCTAAAAAACTTTTGAGGTCTATTCGTGGTGATAAACACAAATTACAAGGACTAAGATGGTCCAAAAGGCATATCGATCATGATCGAATTTGTGAGCTTACTTGGGTCATGAGCATTTAACTGGAATAATAAAATGACCAATGATGGATGATCATAGACATTATTAGTTCCTATTTTTCCAATTCGTCTTCCATCACGGGAAAAAATAAGTGATATATACTTCCTCCAGTTATTGTTCGAGCCGGATGATAAAAATTGGCATGTCCGGTTCTTTCGGGGGATAGATCCATAAAGATCTACTTATCCCAATAACAAAGAAACCTGACCTAAATGATCCTGTATTAAGGGCTAAATTAGCTAAAGGTATGGGACATAATTATTATGGAGAGCCCGCTTGGCCCAATGATCTTTCATATATTTTTCCAGTAGTAATTTTAGGTACTATTGCATGTACAATAGGTTTAGCGGTTCTAGAACCATCAATGATTGGTGAACCAGCAAATCCATTTGCAACTCCTTTGGAGATATTGCCCGAATGGTATTTTTTCCCTGTATTCCAAATACTTCGTACAGTACCTAACAAATTATTAGGTGTCCTTTTAATGGGCTCAGTACCCGCGGGATCATTGACGGTGCCTTTTCTAGAGAATGTGAATCAATTTCAGAATCCATTTCGTCGTCCAGTAGCTACAACAGTATCCTTGATCGGTACTGCAGTAGCCCTTTGGTTAGGTATTGGGGCAGCGTTGCCTATTGATGAATCTTTAACTTTAGGTCTTTTCCAATCCAATTTGATCCAACTGTCGAATATAAAAATATTTCAATTTTTTTATTCATATATCTAGGGAGTAGTTGCTTTAAGACAAATTATATCTCCCTAGATATACCCATCTTGTCAGATATTTCTTTCGAATATTCCACGAAAGAGAGATATGTCAAAGATTCTCAAGACTCTCCAAAAGAACTTGGGTAAAGGAAATGAAGAGATGAAATGAAACCAACCATTTTATGAACCCGAAACTAATTCCTGGGTGGATCAATTGCAAAAAGTTTTTGTAGAACTTCCAATACCTGTTCGACAGATTCCTTCCCGAAGTGTTCAATTCTCATTAGATCTTCTCGACTGTAATTTAAGAGGTCCAATAATGTATGTATATTGGCTCTTCTGAGGGAGTTATAGGTTTTGGGGGGTAACTCTAATTGGTCAATGAAAATAAGTTGAAATGCTATTTTTTCTTTCGTTTCCCCCGTATCAGTCAATACGTGCGAAAGGGGGAAGGGAAGCATATTAGACCCTTTTTTATTGTTCATTCCATCGATGTTCTGTTCCTCTCCATGCAGGAAGGGAATAAATAAGTCGATCAAATTTCGAGAAGCTTCGTAAAGTGCCTCCCTAGGAGTTAACCCCCCATTCGTCCATATTTCCAGGAAAAGGACTTCTCGTATTTCATTTCCGCTCCCATAGGAATGAATACTATAATTCGCATCGCGAACAGGCATAAAAACAGCATCTATAGGAAAAATTCCGTCCTGATAATTATTTGGACTATGTATAATATATCCGCGATTTTTTTCAATTTGTAATCTGATATCAGAAGTAATTGATTTAGTAAGTCTAGCTATATGTTGTGTAGTATCAATTATTTTCACAGAAGGGGGTAATATGATATCTTGAGCAGTTACATTTCTGGGTCCAACAATATAAATAGAAGCTTCTCGGATTCCGTACGAGTCACTTCTAAATACAATTTCTTTTAGATTCATCAAAATGTCATGTACTGATTCTTCAATACCTATTATCGCGGAATATTCATGTTTTATGTTCTCTAATTTTACACGTGTGATACATGTTCCTTCTACTTCTCCAAGTAAAGCTCTTCGCATTGCGATGCCTATTGTATCGGCTCGACCTTTGCGGAGCGGGGATAGAGCAAAACGGCCATAATGAAGACGCTTACTGTATGCTCTGGATTCGATGCATTTCCATCGTAGTGTCTGAATAGAGACTGAGATTTCATCTCGAATCATACCAAGAATATTTGATCAGATCATTAAATCATTTCTTTCTCTTGAAATTCATTCAATTCTTACACACGTCTCTTTTTGGGAGGTCTACATCCATTATGTGGCATAGGGGTTACGTCACGTACAAAACTTAATAGTATGCCACTTCTACGAATGGTTCGTAATGCTGTATCTCTCCCTCGACCAGGGCCACTTATCATAACTTCTACTCGTTCCATACCCCGATCCATTAATGCACGAATAACATTTTCTGCTGCAGTCTGGGCAGCAAATGGTGTACCTCTCCTTGTACCTTTGAATCCACAGGCACCAGCAGAAGACCAAGAAAGAACTTGTCCCCGTACATCTGTAGCAGTCACTATGGTATTGTTAAAACTTGCTTGAACGTAAATAACTCCTTTGAGTACTCGATGTTCATTCCTACGTGAACCAATTCTTTTTATAGTTTTTGACATATTAATCATTATGAGTTCAGTTCGAAAAATGCATATCGAAATCTATTTTACCACTAGATCCATTAATTGATATAGAAGAGGATTACCCCTGTTTTTGCTTATGTCTCGGATTAGAACAAATTATCATAACTCGTTTCCGTCTACGAATTGGTCGACATTTTCCACAAATTCTACGAATAGAAGCACGAATTTTCATATTTGTGACCCTCCAATTTGCTCATATTACATTTTGTTTCCTGAGACAGAGAGTCTGTTTCATCTGTGATTCTCGATCCCTATCGGATGTTCAAAAGGTGATTCAATCGTTTGAAGATTTGTTGCTAAGTCTATATATTATACGTCCTTTGGTTAAATCATAAGCACTTAATTCGACCTTGACCCTATCTCCTGGTAGTATTCGTACGGAATTACGTCGAATCCTACCCGAAATATGAGTCAGAATCTGACATCCATTATCTGTCAGAACTCGAAACATACCGTTGGGGAGTGATTCAGTAACCAAACCTTCCGCATGGATCAGATTCTGTTTCTTCATCGAATCTCCTCCTCTTTTGATTCAAAAACTTGACTAACGTGCTTGGATGAAGATGAATGGTGTCTCGACTTGCTACGACTTTTCATACTATGGGGATATCTTACAGAATAAATATTTTTGGACAACATTTGGATTAATTACCATACATAACATAAAATTTCTCCTCCAATTTTTTTCTGTCGAGCTTCTCGATCCGTCAAAATTCCTTGGGAAGTAGAAAGAATTACGATCCCCATTCCACCTAGAACTTTTGGAATTTCTCGATAATTAGAATAAATTCTCAAACCAGGTTTGCTGGTACGCTTTGACGTGGTCATATATGTCCTTTTCTTCCTTCTCCGATATTTTGAAGTCGATATCAAAAAATATTTTTGGCCTTCCTGATGTTCCCTAACATCTTCTATAAAACCTTCTCGTAAAAGGATCCTTCCAATGTTCTTGGTAATATTAGTAGCTGTTACTCGAACCGTTCCTTTTTCTACCATGTCAGCGTTTCTTATAGAAGTAATTAGATTGGTAATAGTATCGTTACCCATGACGAACGAATTCTTAGGAATTCCTGGTCTCGATATAAAAGGCATGTTCGATCTTCTTTGAGGAATATGCCTGAGGTGCAATGAATTTAATTGATCCATGTACCATTTGATGAACCTTAAGTCAAAGATTCTTACAAGATCTATCAGTACTTATAATACTTCGGGAGCCAATGAAACTATTTTCGTGAAATTCAATTGTCTCAATTCCTGAGCAACCGGACCAAAAACTCGAGTTCCTTTTGGATTTCCTTCCTGATCAATGACAACGGCTGCATTGTCATCAGATCGTATCATCATTCCATTGTCACGTTCAAATTCTTTACAGGTGCGTATAACTACGGCTCTAACTACTTCCGATTTTTCCAGGGGCATGTTAGGTACTGCTTCTTTAATTATAGCAATGATAACATCACCTATATGAGCGCATTTACGATTACTTGCTCCTAGAACTCGAATACACATTATTTTTCGGGCTCCACTGTTATCCGCTATATTCAAATAAGTTTGAGACTGAATCATTTTTCCTCCAAAATATTTTTTACCTCGGCAGATAACATGAAAAAAAAAGGAAGAGTTCTTACGAACTAGTAATCTTCTTCCACCAGAAATAACTCTTTGATTCTGTATGGATGGGTTGGGTTAAGTAGTAACAAATTGAGTACGTATAGGCATTTTGTATGCAGCTATTCTAGCAGCTGCTCTAGCGACGGTTTCGGATACTCCGCCCATTTCATAAAGTATTCGACCTGGTCTGATGACAGATACCCAATATTCGGGAGATCCTTTCCCGGAACCCATACGTGTTTCTGCAGGTCTCATTGTAATAGGTTTGTCGGGAAATATACGTACCCATATTTTTCCGCCACGACGGGCATAACGATTAATCGTTCTTCGTCCGGCTTCTATCTGCCCAGATGTGATCCAAGCGGGTTCAAGTGCTTGAAGAGCGAATCTACCGAAACAAATGCGATTGCCGCGGTAAGATACTCCTTTCATTCTTCCCCTATGTTGTTTACGAAATTTTGTTCTTTTTGGGTTATAGTCGATGGTTAATAGTATTTTGATCCCATCTCTAATCCAGAACCGGACATGAAAGTTTCTTCTCATCCGGCTCCTCGTGAATAATCAATGTGTAGATAAATGAGTCTATATCTATGCATTACACATATTGTATATAGAATCTAATTTACAGGACGAATAACTCTTAAATTTCCATCCAATGTCTTAATAAAGAATTTCACAGGCGAATATTTACTCTTCCAGTATTTGCTCCATGGGGTCGACTTACCTATAGACTCCAATGAGATTAATTGGTTTTTGGTTTATTTCGCCATCCTATCCAATGAATGATTAAGATTCCTATATGATCTTATGCAGTCATAGGTTCCATCGTTCCATAGCTTCTATCTAAATGCCCAGGTCTTCCCTCCGCAATGGAGCTTTCTTTTCATCTGTTACGGAATCAATTTCCTTAGTTTCCATTGACCCGAAGCTCTTTCTCCTTCATAAACTGAATTCCTTCAATCTTGCTTGAATGAATCAGGATGATTCTTATGCTTTATCACACTGCTTTTTGGAGGGTAGTTAATGAACCATACAATATTGGGAGAATATTTCTCCTTTTTCTTCTTTTTCCGCATTACCAAACACCTTTCTCGCTTCACGAGAGATCAAACATTTTGTCTCTCCTGGAAGAAAGTATTTACGAGGTGATAGTATCTACCCATAGTTATTGGATCTTGGCAATATGAAGCAATGAGTTAGTCTCTAGTTTATTTATAGAGACCAATCCGTTCTTATTTCGAGTTCTCCATAACATAACTTCGGAAAAGAATGAAAAGCTCGATTCCAACGAGTCGCACACTAAGCATAGCACGGTTCCAAAATGGTAAATCTAATTTCTATTCGATCTGATAGAATTGATGATCCATGATCGGGCAGATTGGAAAAAAAAGACCAATTATTCCTACTCTTCTAAAATCCAAATTTTTATCCCTAAAACTCCATAGATGGTTTTAACCGGATAATAACAATAATCAATCCTAGCCCGAATTGTCTGTAGGGGAACCCTACCTCCCCTGTCCCATTCGACCCGGGCAATTTCCTTTCCATCGAGACGTCCTGCAATTTGGATCTGAATACCTTCTACCTCTTCCCGTTCAGCCAGTTCAATAGCTTTCTTCATTGTTTTTCTGAATGGAACTCTCTTCTCTAGTTGTAGGGCAATATACTCTGCAAGAATATTAGGTTTTCTATAGGGTTTCGCAACTTTTTCTATAGCAATGTGAAGTTTTCGGTCCACAGAATCGAGCATATTTAGTACATCGTTTCTTAATTTTTCAATTCCTTGACCCCTACCTTCTATTAACAACAAGTTGGGAAATCCAATATAGATTTTGACCTTAATCAAATCGATCTTTCTGCGAATCTCTACACGTGCAATTCCTCCATAATTCGAGGAGCTCTTTATATGCGTTCGTACATAGTTTTCAATGCAAGTACGTATTTTTTGATCTTCTCGGAGATCTTTGGAATAATTCCTTTGTTGTGCGAACCAATGGGAACGCTCATTTTGAGTTACACCAAGTCTAAAACCAAGTGGATTTATTTTCTGCGCCATACATATCCTTTTTTTCGGGATTCTATTGACATAATCGGATCATTCGATCTGGAGATTTCCTCCGATACAATAGTTATATGACAAGTGGGTTTCTGTATTGGATAACCGCGTCCCTGAGCTCTAGGTTGAATCCTTTTAAAAACAGCACCCTCATTCACTTCGACTCTACCAACGAGTAAATTGGCTTTGTTCAAACCCATATTGTGATTTGCATTCGCCGCCGCAGAATGAATTAATTGTGATATGGGATAACAGGCCCCATAAGGCATCAGTTCCAATATCATAAGTGCTTGTCCATATGAACGACCACGAATTTGATTAATTACTCTACGCGCTTTATGAGCAGACATACGTATATTTCTCGCCAAAGCTCGTATCTCTGGACCTGGACTATTATTTCCCATTGACTCCATCCTCCCTAATGAATGACAAGTCTTTCTCAATTAACGACGAGATTTCTTATCGTTTCTTGCATGTCCCTGAAAAAGTAGGGTAGGTGCAAATTCCCCCAATTTGTGGTCTACCATACGATCTGTTACATAAATGGGTAAATGTTCCCTCCCATTATGAACAGCAATTGTATGACCGATCATTGCGGGTACAATGACGGATGCCCGGGACCAAGTAACTATTATCTTCTTTTCTTCTTTTATGTTTAGATTTTTAATTTTCCTCAATGAATGATTAGCCACAAAAGGATTTTTTTTCAGTGAACGTGCCATGATCAATTACCTTTCTTTCCTTTTTTTTTTATGGATATCCAACCATTCTTACTCACGTCGACGAAGGATTGAAGCATCACTGTATCTATTTCTCTTCCGACTTTTCTTTCCAAGTGCACTATAGCCCCAGGGGGTCACAGGTTTTTTCCTGCCAATTGGGGTTCTTCCTTCCCCACCTCCATGAGGATGGTCTACAGGGTTCATAGCTACTCCTCTTACCTCAGAACGCTTACCCAACCAACGTTTAGCTCCGGCTTTACCGAAACTTCTATTGTTTGCAGTGATATTACCCACTTGTCCAATTGTGGCTGAGCAGTTCTCAGATATTAAACGAACTTCTCCAGATGGTAATCTTAATGTGGCCGATCGATCTTCTTTTGCGATCAGTTCTGCTACAGCACCTGCCGCTCTAGCCAATTGTCCACCCTTTCCAAGTGTTATTTCTATGTTGTGTATAGCCGTGCCTAAGGGCATATTGGTTGAAGTAGACTCTTATTCCGATGAATAAAAATCCCTTCCCAAACTGTACAAGCCTCTCTCAGGGCATACAGCTTTCTGGATGTATATTATATTCACATATATTGAATAAATATAATCGAGATGAGAAGGAGCATCTATTGTATTCTCTATGTCCCGATTCTCTACATCCTAGGTCTCTCTATTCCATCATCTGGCTTATATTCTTTATGTAGCATTCAGAATGAATGACTTTATCAAATTACGCTAATACTTTCGTATGTTATGGATAACGTAGGAGGCATATTAAACATCTTTTTCTCTTCTCTCTCTTTTTACTTTTTTCCTCTCCCCATCTTTTTATTTTGGGAATTACTACCACTGTCCAGCTCCGAATCCGCCTCTGACCATCAGATCAAATGTGAGTAACTTGTCTTTTTAGAGGGTGCCTCTATCCCATTTTGTTCATGCTTCGGACAAACAATCAGGTCCTCTCCATATTATTATATCTTCGGAACCAATGATCCGATATGAACAATTTTTGAATCCAATCACCTGCTGTCATTTATCCTCAGTTTCCCTTTGGGGTTCGTCCCGTAAAAGTGTCCTAGTTGGATCAGTGATAGATTTATAGGTTTCGCTGTAAACCCAATCGGTTGCTTCCGATCACGTAAATTAATAATTCAAACCGCACTCAGAGGTAGGGCATTTCCTATTGATATAGGAGCTTTTGGACCAGAAAGAATAGTATCTCCAATCATGACCCCTCTGGGATGCAGAATATACATCTTATCGCCATTCTTGTAATGCACCTTGCAAATGTATGCACTTCTATTAGGGTCGTATTCTATGGTTACAATTTCTCCTGATATGTGTTCCTTATTCCGTCGAAAATCAATTTGACGATACAGACGCTTGTGACCCCCTCCCCTGTGTCTTGCGGTAATAATTCCTCTTCCATTACGACCTTTCCCACAATGATGTTGTCCAGAGGTCAATTTCTTCTGCGGGTCCAACTGCACTCTTCCATCGAAACCTGATACAGATCTATTGCGTGTATCCGGAGTTAAAATTCTATATGAACGGATGGCCATTTAGTTTCAAATTTGAAATCTTATTGTTCTGAAAAGAGTGGAATAGAATCACCGGTTCTAAGTGTAATAATCACACGTTTACAACGTATTGGATGTCCTATCATTGACACTCTCTTTCCTCCTTTTTCAGGGAGGCGATAGCTGTTCATAGCTATTACTTTAACATCGAAGAAATTTTCAATCCAATTTTTAATCTTTGTTTTGTTCGATTGCGAATCGACGTTAAAAGTATATTGGTTCCTTTCCAATAGACGAATACTTTTCTCCGTAAGTACTGGATATTTCACTTCATCCATAAATTTTTTCCCTCCTTTTCTTCTTTTTTTTTCCCGTAAAGCCTGTAGCTATTATTATATCGGATCATATACCAATTTAATTATACAGATATATCATAGTTTAGGTATGGAAGTTATGCACGAACGTAATGCTCACAACTTTCCTCTGGATCTAGCCGCTGTTGAATCTATTTCAATAGGTGGATAATACTCTGATGGATTGTTATCGTGTATTGCTTAATTGAAGCATACCAAGCCTTTCATTCATTTTATTGAAAGGCTTGGTATGCTTCAATTGTATTGTTTGGTGTTATTCTTCATACTTCTTCCCATTCCATCAATAATGGATATGTGCAGTTCCCCTGCATCCAGCAGGAATTGAACCCGCGAGTTCGCCAATTATGAGTTGGGCGCTTTAACCATTCAGCCATGGATGCTGGATAAAGATCATCAACATATTCATTCTATAATATGAGTATAGACTCAGATCTAAAATTGGGTAGTTCGGGATTGGGACCCATTTACATTCTTTCTCTCATACTTGATTCATGTCAAATATTCTCAATAGACATTCAAATAACATTTCATTTCATTGAATTAATTTGATAATAAGCCATGGACGAAACAAAATATGTGAATCAATTAGAATTGATTGTATTTATTGTTCGGTCCTTTGGTCTTCCACTCATGGTGGGTGGGATAATAATGAAGAAGTTGACGTAAAAATATAAGAATTTGATCTATTTCAAAGGAGTATATTCATGTTCCTATTTCCCTAATATAATACTTTCTGGCTGGATATTTTCATTAATATATAGTCTCATTCCTACCTATTCTTGCATCCTTTATTTCCAGAGCTTTGGCTCCCATTGGTCAAGAACCGGACTACTAGTTACGAATCAAGTATCGAACCAATGGGAAGATACTTGGATCCGATCTAAGATCATTATATGTTCGCTCCAGTTCTTGTTGTTCTTGATGTTGGAACAGTCTCCCTTTCTCTATGGGCTATGAGTTCTAGTATACAGGGTATATCTGCATTTATAGGAGCTTCAATTCTCGTGCTTATTTTCATCGTTGGTTCAGTCCATGCGTGGCGAAGAGGAACATTGGAATGGTCCTTAATTTCCGAGTGGGGGAGGGAAGTACAAAATGACATAAAGCCAATGATGAATCCTATGAAGTTACCTTTACTCGATCAAACAATTTTGAATCCAGATATTTAAACTACCCCAAACGATCTGTCGAACGAATTGGGCCAGACTCTCCAGTTTATGAACGCTCCTTTACAGTATTAATTGTGGTTTCATCAAATTCGCTTCATTAATAGATTCGCGATTCGACTCCGATCGTTACGGTCCGGTACCAAGATCTGGACCTAGACGAGCTTACCTCATTATAACAGCGGGGACTGTGACCATGAAAAAGGCTCCTTCTGTAGTGTTCAAATGCGGAACCAAAATATGTAGTTGCCCTGGAGCATGTACTATCACAGAGAAATGTTTGGTACAGATTATTATAGTACCGTTCGCAAAGTAGATAAGTTAATTCCTGTGGATGTCTATTCGCCAGATTGCCCACCTGAACCAGAGGCTATTATAGATGCTATAACGAAACTTCGTGAAAGAAAAGATAGTTCGATGGATATATGAGGCCCGAACTCCAACAAGGAAAGAATAAAATATTTCACTATAAATCATAGGGATCATCATATTGGATCCAGTATTCATACTAGAAACTATGGTCAAAAGTTATTACATCAATCTTATGAACCTCAATTCGAATCTACTTTCGAGATACCCTCTGCAACGTTTGGATCTACTTCAACTCTGCAATTATAGATCTATCATTGGGATAATCTATCCCATTTCGATTCGGATGGAATAGGATGAATAGATTCCGACTAGTGCCGAATTATCAGTCCCACCGTCAAATCTTGACTTCTGAGTTCTCGATCCTACTTTTTTATATGTACAGAGTATCGTGATTCAATTGGAACGGACAGAGAGGGACAATATGAGCAAAGAAGAGGGAGAGAACAGATTGATCCATCTATCTATTTTGATCGGGGTGTCTCCGTATGTAGATATACATCTAGATAGAATAGATTTAGATAGATGGATATGGAGACATGGATATTTACATCTTGCCAGGAACCAGATTTGAACTGGTGGCACGAGGATTTTCAGTCCTCTGCTCTACCAACTGAGCTATCCCGGCTCTTCCCTGTGGATCATCCTGGTACAGGGTTTTAACTTGTGTCAACTAAAAAGAAGTAAAAAGGTATTTTTACTAGTTTTTAGAATGATCTTTATTATTTTCGATCTGGAAGTCACTAATATGATAAAAATGGACTGCAATTGAATAATTTCAAAATGATCTAATCTATGTAGATCATATATCACAAAATCAATTGATCATATGATCAGCTTATTAACAGATCAACTCAACTGGTCATAAGATGGATGAAAAGATTCATGTTCTAATTTCTTCTCTTCATGAAAAAAAAATAGCGAGGTAAAAGAATCGAGAAATTAGAATGGATTCGAACCAATGGAATTGGAGAAGATAGATCAGTCCGTTCGGGAACGAACCTGGGTGGGGATAGAGGGACTTGAACCCTCACGGTCTATAAAGCCAACGGATTTTCCTCCTACTGCAATTTGCATTGTTGTTTACATTGACATGTAGAATTGGACTCTATCTTTATCCTCGTCCAACCATTTATTCCAAAAAATAATTAAATTATTCATCTAGAGTAGATAAGTTCATAATTGGATTACTTAATGTCAAATCAGTACTTCAACTCGAATCTGGCATCTATCTTATGAATAAAATGCTTGGAACGAGTTCTGATCGCCAGTTTTGTCTGATGTTATATAACATCTCTCTCCATTTTTGAGGTGTAAATAGATCGTTCTATAACTACAGTAACTACAGTATTGGACCAAATGAGATTCATTCGTTAGAATAGCTTCCATTGAGTCTCTGCACCTATCCCCTTCCTATCTTAGGAGAAGAAACATTGTCTTCATGAACCGGATTTGGCTCAGGATTACCCATTCAAAATATCCCAGGGTTCCCTGGATTTGGAAGCTATCACTTGGTAGGTTTCCATACCAAGGCTCAATTCGATCAAGTCCGTAGCGTCTACCAATTCCGCCATATCCCCTTCTCGAAGAACAAGATCATACCTTGATCTAATCCTATTATGTAATATCCATCAGCATTATTCATTGGATATTTGCTCAATATTGGGTGGGAGAAATATCCTCCCCTACTCCCCTACTCCCCTTCTCTCCCCTTCTCTATCTCTACCCCAATCGAATATGACTGGGAATCATTATATTATTTATCCATTTGAAATGCAATGTTATTATCCTCCCCTAGTCGATTTGGAAGAGTGAGTAAAACGATCGATATCAATTGACCCTTACTTCTCCTTTCTTTCCCTTGAAAGAATCTACATTCAAACAATGTTCCGTTGTAATCGTAATCTGGATTGCGTCATTGAATCTGATTCGCGCTATAATCGTTAGGATTCCAAAGGAATCTATGGATCTCACCCCAATGAAATGGGGAGTGATATTCCATCGAGCCTGCTTAGCTCAGAGGTTAGAGCATCGCACTTGTAATGCGATGGTCATCGGTTCGATCCCGATAGCTGGCTCTTTTCCGTTCCGTTCCGTTCCTCTCATTTCCATAATCCACAAAGTTTTGTTAGGATCAAGATGGAATGGAGAATACTCTTACGATCGTTCGTCGGGTCCGTCATGCCATGATCATTTACTCCCAACTAGGAACGGGATGAATGAAATGATTGGAGCTATTAGGATCAATAACAAATTGGAGAAAGATCTTCGTTTTCCATATAAAAGAATTCCAGTAGTACTCATACGGGTTATACTATTCTTTCTTCTTTCTAGCACTATTTGTTAATTGAATAAGGAGTTTCTATGTCCCGTTATCGGGGACCTCGTTTAAAAATAATACGTCGTCTGAAAACTTTACCAGGTCTCACTAGTAAAAGACCCAAAAACAGAAAGGATTCTATGAACCGGTCTTCTTCCAGGAAAATATCTCAATATCGTATCCGGCTAGAAGAAAAACAGAAATTGCGTTTTCATTACGGACTAACAGAGCGACAATTGCTGAAATATGTTCGTATTGCTAGAAGAGCCAAAGGCTCAACGGGTCAGGTCCTATTGCAATTACTTGAAATGCGTTTGGATAATATTCTTTTTCGATTGGGTATGGCTCCCACCATTCCCGGAGCTAGACAATTAGTGAATCATGGACATATCCGGGTCAATGACCATATGGTAGATATACCAAGTTACCCTTGCAAACCTCAAGATGTGATTACTATAAGAGATCAACAAAGATTGAGAGCTATCATTAAGAAGAATATAGATCTGTTCCAGAGGGATAAATTGCCAAATCATTTGACTTTTCATTCCTTACAATATAAAGGATTCATCAATCAAATAATAGATAGTAAATGGATCAATTTGAAGATTAATGAATTGCTGGTCGTAGAGTATTATTCCCGTCAAGCTTGAATCGAGAATGAAATGAAAGAGAGGGGTGGGTTGGTTGCTGGGCATCTGGAAATTATGTTCTTCTCCCTTCTTTTTCCCTTCCCCGAAGGAGACATTTTATAATCCTTACGTACGTTACTTGTTATCCGCGATACTTTTTTTTTATTGCTTCTTAAAATAGTCTTTACTTTTCCCATACCACGAACCGATGTTCGTTCTATTTTCTCTATTACAAATAGAGGTAGATTGATCCTGGAATTAGGAAATAGTCCTATTGGGATTCAATAGATTGGAAAAACAATGGATGAGAAGAAAATAGATAGTAGGGCGAAGATACGGAAAGAGAGGGATTCGAACCCTCGGTAAGCAGAAGCCTACATAGCAGTTCCAATGCTACGCCTTGAACCGCTCGGCCATCTTTCCTATGAGATCTCTTGGTTCTAATTAATAAAATGAGTCAATAGCAACTTCCTTACGAAACGAATTCTTTTTGTTCGGGTACGAACAGTTCAATCTTTCGGAAATAAATAGATAATAAATAAGGTAATGATTCAATCCCCCCCCCGGAAAGACGAAAGGACATTTTTTACAACTTCCTCTTATTTTAGGAAATCCTCAATCATCCCGGTTAATCCGACGTATTCGGATCGCCTAATCAAGAATTTAAGACAGATTAACTGATCCATTCCATATTATGATAATATATAGATCTGTAGTGATCATCTTATCAATTGTATAAGAACTAATTCTTTGGCAATGATCCTGTGTCATGATGACTATATTTTCCCGATATTCTTTTATCTATATGGATAAAGCACACAATTGCTGGGTAGGCATTTCATCCTCATTATGCAATGCTCGATCGTTTAACTCTTTCTTTGTTCGGATCATAATCGAACTGGACTTCCCGAGTTTACCCAATCTATTATTCTTTCAATACGAGCCTTTTTCCATTATTATTCATGTTACTAATGAACAATTATTCAATTTATTCCCTATCTATTCTAATTTTAAAGAATAGATTGGAATAGATTGGAATAGATTGGAATAGATAGAATGAGAACATATTTACGATTGTAAGGAAATCCATTTTATGGTATTGTGCACCAGAAAAAAATTTCGTTCATGGAATCATTTGCGTAAGGGAATGAAGGAAATTATCAAATCTGTAATTGACTATGCCTAGATCTCAGAGAAATGACAATTTTATTGATAAGACCTTCACAATTGTAGCAGATATATTATTGCGAATAATCCCGATGGCTCCGGGGGAGAAAGAAGCATTTACCTATTACAGAGATGGTGTGATTTGATATTTTTTCCGTTCTTCTTTTTTGGGGAAAGAAAAGGTAAGGTATTCGGGAATAAAAATTGGGTAAAATAAAACTTACGCTCAGTGAAGGTGAGTTCTGGAGATAGAACAATTCCTTCTGTCGTGTATCCCCGGTCAATGCACCTTTAGATGCTTTCATCTCCTGAGGATTTTAGTACCGAGCGAAAGGTTACACCTATGCAATAGGCCTTGCTTGTATAGTTGAACCTATTTGATAGGCGCGCATGAGGGGAGAAAGCACTACGTATGGAAATCGACAACACAAAAGCTTCGTTATAGCCCATATGCATTACCCTTTTCTGAAGGGTAGTGAGAATGGTTGGGACAACAAACATCCATCTCGTTTGTACTTCGGATACCCTTATAATGGAACCATCGGAGATTGTTGAAGTGATTAATCCCCGGAGAATACAGGGCGTTAAGAACAAAGAAATTGTTAGAGGTTCCATTCCTAGTAGTAAGATCCTTGGTATTTGGAAAAGAATCTTTGCAAGAAGGATGGCTAGAGATTCATTGGAAATACACTAGCCCCTGTTAATTCATAATATTGGGTCAGAATCTTTTTTTTTTTTTTTTTTCAATTCCACGGATTACTCCCCATATTACCTACTGTAAAGAAAGGAGGAGCCGTATGAGGTGGGAATCTCATGTACGGTTTTGAAGCGGAGATCATTTCAATGGAATGAACGACCGTAACGAATGTCAGCTCAATCGGAAGGGGAATATGCGGAAGCTTTACAAAATTATTATGAAGCTATGCGACTGGAAACTGATCCTTATGATCGAAGTTATATACTATATAATATAGGTCTTGTGCATACAAGTAATGGGGAACATACGAAGGCTTTGGAATATTATTTCCAAGCATTAGAACGGAACCCATCCTTACCACAAGCTCTTAATAATACGGCCTTGATCTGTCATTACGTGCGACTATCTGTACCATAGAATAACTTAGTTAATAACTGAGTAAGGACAAAAGAAAAGGCTTTCTACATATGCACCGTCCCAAGTAACGGTATTTTATCAGCTGTAGCGAAAAAAACTCTCATAGGAGCCCGAATATGAATAGATAGAGCCTAAATATTCCATGGATAATAAATTCAATTGATGATGGAAGCACCATAAAGATCAATTATTGAAAGAAGGTTCGGGCTGATACGATCAAATCTGCTCATTGACAAGAATCAGGAATCAACTTATGTAATAGAGTTGATCTACTAAGCTATTGAGCAGCGGTGTAGCATCAGATCCTAAAGATGTGAAGTACTCCAGCCAGAGAGTACTCTCCAAAAATTCTATACGGAACTGAGATAGTTACCTTGCAAAAAGACTTTGATTTGGACAATCAATCTGAAGTATAGAAAGAGATATACTTCATCTTTTTGAGGGTAGGAGAAAAGATAGAACCTGATCATTGAATTGATTGGAAGTTAAATCAGAAACTCATGTCATTGACTTTTTTTGGTCCTTTGGTTAATATGAACTCCCAATGAATCATCTCCAATTCTTTGGAAATTTTGGTAGAGGACTAAAGAATAGTGGATTGAGCCGTATGAGGTAGGAAACTCTCAAGTACGGTTCTGAGGGAAGAAAACTTTTCCAAGTTTACCTATCCCGACCGAGGAGAACAGGCCATTCGACAGGGAGATCCTGAAACTGCGGAGGCTTGGTTCGATCAAGCTGCTGAGTATTGGGAACAAGCTATAGCACTTGCTCCGGGCAATTACATCGAAGCACAAAATTGGTTAAAGATTACAGGACGCTTTGGAGAATGAGAGTTTCTATTATTGGGAAATCGTTTTCATTATTGAATATCTGACTCGAAATCAATGGTATTTTTCCAGAATATTCCCAAAAATTAGATTCTATTTCGTCGACATCTTATAGGAATATATTTACAATATAAAAAGAATACCTTTTCTGATTCTGGATTGTTGACGGATCTTCTTAATAGGGGTAAAATCCATCTGGCTGGATATTTTTTTCATTAATGATCCATGAATAACGATTTATAATGGATGGCCTTTTATATGGGACATACGGAGGAGTATCAATAGATGGATAAATAAATATATATATATATCCATATATACAGATATATTTATTTATCCATCTAGAAACGGTGTAGTGTAATAATCACCGTTGCTTTTTTAAAATTACAAAAAAAAGGCTTTTTCATGCAAAAAAGCCCGCGGTCCATTGAGCACCTCAAAAGATATGTCATAATAGAATTGAACACCTGCCTCAGATTGACTCCCGTATCATAGTCGCTCCAGTCATAAACTAGAAAATAAAGGGAGAAACGAGTTGAGATATATCTCTCGTAAGTTCACTAATTGCTATTGGCAGGTTTCTTATTATTTAAGTCCCGTCCGAAAAGAGGAGAATTCAATGACCATTCGTTCACCGGAACCAGAAGTAAAGAAAGTAAAGGTCGTAGTGGATAGAGATACTGTAAAAACATCTTTTGAAAAATGGGCCAAACCTGGTCATTTCTCAAGGACGCTAGCTAAAGGTCCTGATACTACCACTTGGATCTGGAACTTACATGCTGATGCTCACGATTTTGATAGCCATACTAATAATTTGGAAGATATTTCTCGCAAAATATTTAGCGCTCATTTTGGTCAACTAGCCATCATCTTTATTTGGCTAAGTGGGATGTACTATCACGGCGCTCGTTTCTCCAATTATGAAGCATGGCTGGCTGATCCCACTCACATCAAACCCAGTGCCCAAATAGTTTGGCCAATAGTAGGCCAAGAAATATTGAATGGGGATGTAGGTGGAGGTTTTCGAGGGATACAAATAACCTCTGGGTTCTTCCAGATTTGGCGAGCATCTGGAATAACCAGTGAATTACAACTTTACTGCACTGCAATTGGTGCATTGATCTTTGCAGCGTTAATGCTTTTTGCTGGTTGGTTCCATTATCACAAAGCTGCCCCAAAATTGGCTTGGTTCCAGGAAGTAGAATCCATGTTGAACCATCATTTAGCAGGGTTACTAGGACTTGGATCTCTATCTTGGGCAGGACACCAAATACATGTCTCTCTACCCATTAACCAACTTCTAGACGCTGGAGTGGATCCTAAAGAGATACCACTTCCTCATGAATTTATTTTCAATCGCGATCTTTTGGCTCAACTTTATCCCAGTTTTGCTAAGGGAGTGACCCCATTTTTAACCCTGAATTGGTCGGAATATTCAGACTTTTTGACTTTTCGTGGAGGATTAAATCCAGTAACGGGGGGTCTGTGGTTGACCGATACTGCGCATCATCATTTGGCTATTGCAGTTCTTTTCCTGATAGCCGGTCATATGTATAAGACCAATTGGCGCATTGGCCATAATCTCAAGGACCTTTTAGAAGCTCATAAAGGTCCATTTACGGGGGAGGGCCATAAAGGTCTTTACGAGATCTTAACTACCTCGTGGCATGCTCAGCTAGCTGTTAACCTAGCTATGTTAGGATCTTTAACTATTGTTGTAGCTCACCACATGTATTCGATGCCTCCCTACCCATACCTAGCTACTGATTATGGTACCCAACTCTCTCTGTTCACACATCATATGTGGATTGGTGGGTTTATCATAGTTGGCGCTGCTGCACATGCAGCGATTTTTATGGTAAGAGACTATGACCCGACTACTCAATACAACAATTTATTAGATCGCGTTCTTAGACATCGTGATGCAATTGTATCACACCTCAACTGGGTATGTATATTCTTAGGTTTCCATAGTTTTGGTCTGTATATTCATAATGATACTATGAGCGCTCTAGGACGTCCTCAAGATATGTTCTCAGATACTGCTATACAATTACAACCTATCTTTGCGCAATGGATACAAAACACTCATGCTTCAGCACCTGGTTCAACAGCTCCTGGTGCAACAGCGAGTACCAGCTTAACCTGGGGAGGTGGTGATTTGGTGACAGTAGGTTCCAAAGTGGCTTTGTTACCAATTCCATTAGGAACCGCGGATTTTTTGGTACATCACATTCATGCATTTACTATCCATGTGACTGTTTTAATCCTACTTAAAGGTGTTCTATTTGCCCGTAGCTCCCGTTTAATACCTGATAAAGCGAATCTGGGTTTTCGCTTTCCTTGTGATGGACCTGGTAGAGGAGGAACATGTCAAGTATCTGCCTGGGATCATGTCTTCCTTGGTTTATTCTGGATGTACAATGCAATTTCGGTAGTAATATTCCATTTCAGCTGGAAAATGCAGTCCGATGTTTGGGGTAATATAAGTGATCAGGGAGTGGTAACTCATATTACGGGAGGAAACTTTGCACAAAGTTCCATTACGATTAACGGGTGGCTCCGTGACTTTCTATGGGCACAAGCCTCTCAAGTGATCCAATCTTATGGTTCTTCATTATCTGCATATGGTCTTTTATTTTTAGGTGCTCATTTTGTTTGGGCCTTCAGTTTAATGTTCTTATTCAGCGGCCGTGGGTATTGGCAAGAACTCATTGAATCTATTGTTTGGGCCCATAACAAATTGAAGGTTGCTCCTGCTATCCAGCCCAGAGCCTTGAGCATTGTACAGGGACGTGCTGTAGGAGTAGCTCATTACCTTCTGGGTGGAATCGTCACAACATGGGCGTTCTTCCTGGCAAGAATTATTGCAATAGGATAAAGGCTAGGAGGATTTGAAAAGTATATGGCATCAAGATTTCCAAAGTTCAGCCAAGGCTTGGCTCAGGACCCAACTACTCGTCGTATTTGGTTCGGTATTGCGACCGCACATGACTTTGAGAGTCATGATGATATTACCGAAGAACGCCTTTATCATAAAATTTTTGCTTCCCACTTTGGTCAGTTGGCAATAATCTTTCTGTGGACCTCTGGTAATTTGTTCCATGTGGCTTGGCAAGGCAATTTTGAAGCATGGGTACGCGATCCCTTACATGTAAGACCCATTGCTCATGCAATTTGGGATCCTCATTTTGGTCAACCAGCTATAGAAGCCTTTACCCGAGGAGGTGCTCCCGGTCCGGTCAATATTGCTTATTCCGGTGTTTATCAGTGGTGGTATACCATTGGCTTACGCACTAACGAAGATCTTTATGCTGGAGCTCTTTTCTTGCTATTTCTTTCTGTCATCTTTTTAATAGCGGGTAGGTTACATCTACAACCTAAATGGAGACCAAGTGTTTCATGGTTCAAAAATGCCGAATCCCGTCTCAATCATCATTTGTCAGGACTCTTCGGAGTCAGTTCTCTAGCTTGGACAGGGCATTTAGTTCATGTCGCTATTCCTGAATCAAGGGGAGTGCACGTCAGATGGGATAATTTTTTGGATGTATTACCGCATCCCGAAGGTTTAGAACCGCTTTTCACAGGTCAGTGGAATCTCTATGCTCAAAATCCTGATTCTAGTAGTCACTTATTCGGTACCTCCCAAGGGGCGGGAACTGCTATTCTAACTTTTCTCGGAGGATTCCATCCACAAACTCAAAGTTTATGGCTGACTGATATGGCTCATCATCATTTAGCTATTGCACTTGTTTTTTCAATTGCTGGTCATATGTATAGAACCAACTTTGGGATTGGTCACAGTATGGAAGATATTTTGGAGGCACATGTTCCTCCAGGAGGCCTATTAGGACGCGGACATAAGGGTCTTTATAACACAATCAATAATTCTCTTCATTTTCAATTGGGTCTTGCTTTAGCTTCTTTGGGGGTTATAACTTCCTTGGTAGCTCAACACATGTATTCTTTACCCCCTTATGCATTCATAGCACAAGACTTCACCACCCAAGCTGCATTATATACTCATCATCAATACATTGCCGGGTTCATTATGACAGGAGCCTTTGCTCATGGAGCTATATTCCTCATTAGGGATTATAATCCGGAACAGAATAAGGATAATGTATTGGCGAGAATGTTGGAGCAGAAAGAAGCTATAATATCTCATCTTAGTTGGGTTAGTTTATTACTAGGTTTCCATACCTTGGGACTTTATGTCCATAATGATGTTATGCTTGCTTTCGGTACTCCAGAAAAACAAATCTTGATCGAGCCCATATTTGCTCAGTGGATACAATCTGCTCATGGTAAGACGTTATATGGTTTCGATATACTCCTATCTTCAACAAGTGGTCCATCATTCGATGCAGGTAAGAGCATATGGTTACCCGGTTGGTTAAATGCTATTAATGATAATAATAATTCATTGTTCTCAACAATTGGTCCTGGAGACTTTTTGGTTCATCATGCTATTGCTCTAGGTTTGCATACAACTACATTGATCCTAGTTAAAGGTGCTTTGGATGCGCGTGGTTCCAGGTTAATGCCAGATAAAAAAGATTTTGGTTATAGTTTTCCTTGCGATGGTCCGGGACGGGGTGGTACTTGCGATATCTCGGCCTGGGATGCTTTTTATTTAGCAGTTTTCTGGATGTTGAATACTATTGGATGGGTTACTTTCTATTGGCATTGGAAGCATATAACATTATGGCAGGGTAATGTAGCACAATTTAATGAGTCTTCCACTTATTTAATGGGATGGTCAAGAGATTATCTATGGTTAAATTCTTCACAACTTATTAATGGATACAATCCTTTTGGTATGAACAGTTTATCTGTTTGGGCGTGGATGTTCTTATTCGGGCATCTTGTTTGGGCTACTGGATTTATGTTCCTTATTTCCTGGCGTGGATATTGGCAGGAACTGATCGAAACTCTTGCATGGGCCCATGAACGCACGCCTTTAGCTAATTTAGTTCGATGGAGAGACAAGCCAGTAGCCCTTTCCATTGTTCAAGCACGATTAGTTGGATTAGCTCACTTTTCCGTAGGTTATATATTCACTTATGCAGCTTTTTTAATTGCCTCTACATCAGGTAAATTTGGTTAATTCTTCTTCATCAATTTCTCTGTGGGGTATTGTCGACAATACCCCACAGAGAAAAAGTAATCAACATAATATTACTCCATCTAAAATCTGATCTATATTTTGATTCCTGGTAGGTAATAGTACCAACTGAACTATTATGGCGAGAAAGAGTCTCATTCAGAGAGAGAAGAAGAGACAAGCACTGGAACGGAAATATCATTTAATTCGTCAATCTTTGGAGGAAAAAAGCAAAGTGTCATCATTGGATGACAAATGGGAAATTCATAGAAAATTGCAATCTTCACCACGTAATAGTGCACCTACACGTCTCCATCGACGTTGTTCTTCGACTGGAAGACCTAGAGCCAACTATCGAGACTTTGGATTGTCCGGACACATACTCCGTGAGATGGCCCACGCATGTTTATTGCCCGGGATAAAAAAATCGAGTTGGTAGGAAAAGAAAAAAGTAATTGAAGTTTCTTGTGATAATGGGATATAGTACCCCTATCCCTATATAGGGATAGGGGTACTATATCCCATTATTGTTTTGTGTACCCATTCTGATTATGATATAAATCAATGGTGCGGAGTAGAGTAGTCTGGTAGCTCGCAAGGCTCATAACCTTGAGGTCACGGGTTCAAATCCTGTCTCCGCCAGACCAGAACATACGAAGTATTTTGGTCCGGAAAGGATTGCTCTCTCACTTATAAATTTATAATTGAATTATAAGTGAGGAAAAGAAACGATCAATACATGAACTATTCTTTTTCATATTCCATGTGAAGGGCGGGTAGCGGGGATCGAACCCGCATCTTCTCCTTGGCAAAGAGAAATTTTACCATTCAACCATACCCGCATTTCAATTATATGAATATCTATATATTCATATAATTGAAATGGAAAATACATATATGTTCAATCCCATTCGTAAGTAGATACCATTTTTGAATGGTCCAATTATTAATTCAATTACGGATATGGAAAACCCCTCCTCCTTGGGCCTGAAGTAAAAGGCCCTTCAGAAAAGCTATAAAGCCCTCCGGGAGGAGGGGGAGGGAGTGTGAACCTAAAACATCTAGAACATATCTAAGATATGAAAGAATTAAGGATACCTACAAAAAGGACTGATCCGATCCATAATGATACACCCGAAAATACAACATTTTTGCTACTTGACCAACCATCGGGAGAGGCAAGTGCAACAGGTACACCAATCACTAGTAAAAATGAAATAGCAATTAATGCAAACACAGCCGATTGGAAAGCAATAGTCATGGTTGTGATCTTACAAGCTCCCAACAGATTGAATAGACTATACCATCCGATCCCCAATTTTCAATTCTGATCAAATGCACTATGGAAAGGATTTGACCATAAATTGATCGAGCTTTCAAACTTTTTCAATTTGATATTTGAGTGTGAGAGGAGAGGGAAATTCGTTTCTTTTTTTTCCATTCCAGATGATGAAAAATCATCATATGTCACAGGTATAGTTGGTATCGACCCGACTTTATGCTTATAGTTAGGGATTATACGAAGGGGTAGAATAGAAGTTGTCCCCGGGAGAGATGGCCGAGTGGTTAATGGCTCCGGTCTTGAAAACCGGTATAGATAAAAAAACTATCGAGGGTTCGAATCCCTCTCTCTCCTTTTGTTTTTCAACAATTGCATTTACCGGTCCAATAAAAAAAAAAAAGAGAATAGCTCGGCTGTATATAGCCGAGCTACAAGGATCCAGTTGGAAAAAGAGTATTTGAAAAGACTCCTATCCCGCCGATATGGGAGATAGATGTAATGAAATTGAATCGATTTTTCTTCCATCTGGTTTGATCTATTGTTTCAGTTAAGAGGAGTCATGGAAAGGACAGGTTCGAAATCACGATCAATCCCTTTCTCAAATCCTGCTGCAGCTGCACGAGCCCTTCCCGCATGCCACAAATGACCTACGAAGAAGAAAAATCCTAGAACGAAATGGGAGGTGGATAACCAACTTCGGGGAGAGACATAATTCACCGCATTGATTTCGGTAGCTACACCACCCACAGAATTTAAAGAACCTAAAGGAGCATGAGTCATATATTCTGCTGAACGTCGTTCCTGCCAAGGCTGTATGTCTTTTCTCAACTTGCTCAGATCCAAACCATTAGGGCCCCTTAGGGGTTCCAACCAAGGAGCACGGAGATCCCAAAAACGCATCGTTTCCCCTCCAAAGATAATTTCTCCAGTCGGAGAACGCATAAGGTATTTACCTAAACCAGTAGGTCCTTGGGCAGACCCCACACTAGCTCCAAGACGTTGGTCTCTAACTAAAAAAGTAAACGCTTGAGCTTGAGAGGCTTCTGGGCCGGTGGGCCCATAAAATTCACTGGGATAAACGGTATTGTTGAACCAAACAAAACAACAAGCAATAAAACCAAAGAGGGATAGAGCCGCTAAACTATAGGACAAATAAGCTTCTCCGGACCATACGAATGCACGGCGAGCCCATGCAAAAGGTTTGGTTAAGATATGCCAGATACCACCGAAGATACAAATGGAACCTAACCATACATGTCCTCCAATTACATCTTCTAGATTGTCCACGCTAACGATCCATCCTTCTCCTCCGAAAGGAGATTTCAGTAAATAACCAAATATAGCACTTGGGTTAAGTGTCGGGTTCGTAATTTTTCTTACATCTCCACCGCCGGGAGCCCAAGTATCATATACACCTCCAAAATACAAAGCTTTTAGCACTGGAAGAAAAGCACCAACACCTAGCAAGATTAGGTGAATACCCAAAATTGTGGTCATTTTGTTTCTATCTTTCCATACATAGCCAAAGAATGGAAAAGATTCTTCTAAAGTTTCGGGTCCTATGAGTGCATGATAAATACCACCAAAACCTAAAACCGCAGAAGAAATTAAGTGAAGTACCCCAGATACAAAATATGGAAAAGTGTCCACGATTTCCCCACCAGGACCGACTCCCCATCCTAGAGTAGCTAGATGGGGAAGCAGAATCAATCCTTGTTCATACATAGGTTTTTCCGGTACGAAATGAGCCACTTCGAATAGGTTCATTGCTCCGGCCCAGAATACAATTAATCCGGCATGAGCCACGTGAGCCCCAAGCAATTTACCCGACAAATTGATAAGTCGGGCATTACCGGCCCACCAAGCGAAACCAGTGGTTTCTTGATCACGACCAGCTAAAGCTATAGTTCCATTAAAGAGCGTTTCCACGGGGTAGGACCTCCTCAGGGAATATAAGGTTTTCATGAGGCTGATCTTGAGCCGCCATCCAAGCACGAATACCTTCGTTCAGGAGAATATTTTTTGTGTAGAAAGTCTCAGATTCAGGATCTTCTGCTGCACGGATCTCCTGGGAAACAAAATCATAGGCACGTAAGTTTAGAGCTAGACCAACTACTCCAATGGCACTCATCCATAAACCGGTCACTGGCACAAATAACATGAAGAAATGTAACCAACGTTTATTGGAAAAAGCAACCCCAAAAATCTGGGACCAGAAGCGGTTAGCAGTGACCATGGAATAAGTCTCTTCGGCTTGAGTCGGGTTAAAAGCACGGAACGTATTTGCACCATCACCATCTTCAAATAAAGTATTTTCCACGGTAGCACCATGAATAGCGCATAGAAGAGCAGCACCCAATACTCCGGCAACTCCCATCATATGAAATGGATTCAAGGTCCAATTATGAAAACCTTGAAAGAAGAGGATAAAACGGAAAATAGCTGCTACACCAAAACTAGGTGCGAAAAACCAACCGGACTGTCCCAATGGATAGATCAAAAATACAGAAACAAAGACAGCAATTGGAGCAGAGAATGCAATTGCATTATAAGGTCGCAATTGTACAGATCGAGCAAGTTCAAATTGACGTAACATGAAACCTATTAGACCGAAAGCACCGTGAAGAGCAACGAAGGTCCATAGACCACCTAATTGACACCAACGAGTCAAATCTCCTTGTGCTTCGGGACCCCATAATAGCAGCAAAGAATGTGCTAAACTATTAGCAGGAGTAGAAACTGCGGCAGTTAGGAAATTACAACCTTCCAGATAGGAACTGGCCAATCCGTGAGTATACCATGAAGTCACAAAGGTTGTACCCGTGAACCATCCACCTAAGGCAAAATAGGCACAAGGAAAGAGCAATAGACCGGACCAAC